ATGTTGGTTGTAGTTTATTTATTTTATTTTAGAAGTAATGTTAATAGATTAGTTGGCTATTTAGCTGCTACTTGGTTGTTGTGGTTAATTTCTATTATTGTAGAGAGTGGTCTTGGTAGTAGTTTGCATAAGTTAGTAGTAGTATTTATATTTGCTTTGGGGGCACTTTGCCCTGCTTATTTTTTGGCGTTTGTTATTTTTAGTATTTTGTGTGGTTTTGTGGGTAGTTGGTTGTCTTGTTTTTTTTTGTATTTATTTATTTGGGGTTTGAGGTTTTTGGTTTATATTAGTGTAGGAGGTTTAGGTTTATTTTTTTTATTTGTTTATGTATATGTGTTTATATTTTTATTGGTTATATTTAGATGTATAGGTTTTTTGTAGTTTTAGTTTATTTTTTTATTAGTTATTTATGTTTTTTGTTTTTTAAGTGGTGGTTTTGTTTATTGTCTATATTGATTGTGGTTTGGGTTAAATGTTTATTGGTTTTTTTTATTGGGTGTATTTGTTTCTTGTGGGGTAGTGGGGTTCATAGTGGGAGGATTTTGTTTCTTTTGTTTTATTTTGTAAAGTATGTTTTATTTTATTTATGGCTTTGGTTAAAGTTGGTTGGGGGTTATTTTTTAAATGTAAGAATTGCTTATAATGCAAAGTTAGTTTTATTAGATAAATATTTAGGTTTTAAGGAAGGTAAAGTAAAGTTAGGGGGTTTGGTTGTTAGTTTGTTTTGTTATTTTTATTATTTGTTTTTGTTTTGTAGTTGTTGTTTGCCTTTGGTTAGTGTTGTTTATTTATTTTTAAGTGTTAGTACTTTTACTTTGTTGAAATTTTTGAATTATTTACGGGGGGAGCTGGTTTCTTCTCAGGATTTTTCTAGTAAATGGTATAGGGATATTATTTATTGTGAAGGAGATGGAAAAGGTTGGGTGGATGGTAGGCGTAATAGGAGTTATTACCTTATACATAGGTTTTTGAATGTTAGTAGTTATTCTAATCGTATAGTGGATTTTTATACTATTGTGGAAATTTTGTTTTTATACCCTTATAGGGTATTGTTTTATATTGGAGTGAGGCCTTTTACTGTGGAAAAAGTTGGGGGAGTTTTGGTAGAAGAGGGTGGTTCTATGAGGGAGTTGAGGGGTAGGTTGGATTTGTTTTACTTTTCTTTAGAGTTTGTTTGTATACTTCTTTTTTGGGGGTTGAAAAGGTTGGTTAATAGTCTGTTGGAGGTATATTTTGTAAGGGATAAGTTTTTTATTATTAGGGCTTATTATTATGGAGGAGGAGAATGGACTATGTTATATTGTATGGTGCGGTTAGTTGTTTTTTTTTTAGAGTTGTTGTTTGTTATTTTATTTAATTTTATGAAGATATTGGGTATATATTTATTGTTGATAATAGGATATATATTTATTGTAAGACCATTTTTCCTGATGAAAAAAAGAGTGGAAAGAAGGGATAAAGGTTTTCGTTTGATGTTTAGTGGTTCTAATCGTTTAGCGGAGGTGGGGATTTTTTATAATAAGGTTGGTTTGTTTTTTGGAGATTTAAGATTGATTTTGATATATTCGAGGGAGAATAAGTTGTTTTGTTTTCATCAGTTTGCTTTAGCTGTTTTACTATATATGGGTATATTGCCATTATATAGGGTATACACCCCTAGATGTTTTGTTAAATTAGCGGAGGGGGGTATGTTAGATTTAGGGGAGGGTAGTGTAGACTATTATAATAATCAAATGGTTAATTATTGTTATGATTCTGTTATAGATACTAGTTTTAATGGTTTTGATTTGTTTTTATTAGGAAAGGAGGAGGCGAAAGAGAAGGAGATAAGGTGGGGAGAGGAGGTGCAGTATGGTTTTTTTTTTAGCGAATATATGGAGTTTCGTATTGGTGATATGGAGGTTTTTCAAGTATAGTATATGGCGGCATTATTTATTTTGATTTGGTTTTTTTTTATAGAGATATTTATTTTTTGTTTGGGCAGAATAGATGATTGTTTATTAGTGGAAGGGGTAGTGTTTATTTTTTTAACATATTGTATAATAGGGGGTAGGAGGGAGTATTATATATTTTTTGTTGTATTATTAGGGGTGTTGTTTTTTAGGTTTTTGTTTTTTTTTTTATTGTTGGTTTTTGGTGGGTTATTATTTTGGTTTTTTTTTGAGTTTAATAGTTTGTTTATTGGTTTTAGCTTATCGAAAGAGGTAAGGTATGTGCGTGTTTTGGGTTTACTTTATATTGTTTTTTCTTGTTTTACTTTTTTTTTGTATGTGTTAGCATACTGTGGGGATGTTGGGGTTAATTATTTTTCGGGGGTTTTATTATTGAAAGGGTTTTCCCTTTCTAGGGTTTTTTACTATCAAGAAGTGGTATTTTCTTTGAGTCATGTTTTATTTTATGGGGGAATGTTAGGTTTATTTGTTGGTTTTGGGTTTTTGGTCTTAGCAGAGCTTGTGGTGGAGAAAGGTTGTTATAGGTGGTTGGTTAGTTATTTTTGTTTTTTTGTGTTTTTGTTGGGGTATTTTATGATTTTGGTGGGTGGATTATTTTTTAAGGTTAGGGGGGATTTGTATTTTTTTTATTCTTTTTCTTTTTTTTTGTCTACTGTTTCAATGGTGATTATTTCTGTTTTGTTTTTAGATAGTTTACATTGTTATATGGGTGATATGACTTTTTCTTTAGTTTCTGTATTTTCTTTTTCTTTATATGTTGTATCTTGGTTACATTTATATATATGTATAGTTGCTGGTTATTTTACTATTATGAGGGGGACTCGAAGAGTGGGTTCTATTATGTATAAGGTTTTGGATGGTAATTTGGATCTTCTTGTAATAATTGTAACTTTGTTGGGGGTTTTTTTTTATTCAGTGGGGAGGAAAGGGGTTTTCTCTGATTTTAATTTTGGAAGGGCGTTGATGGTTGTAGCCGCTGGGGTTTCTATTGTTGGTTGGGCTGATTTTTGTGGGAGAATGTGGTTTGAAGAGCCTACTTGGAGGTGGTATGATTTGGGGGTTTTTGTTTTTTCTATATTAATAGGGGGATATTCTATAATACTGAGTAGAAGGTATATTAAAGATAATTTGTTGATTAAGGGGGTTTTGTTTAAGAGTTTAGTTTATTCTTCTTTTTATATTTATTGTTTTTTTTTGTTGTGTGTTTTTTTTTATTTTTATATGTTTATGATTGGGAAGAAGTTTTGGCGATATGTTGTTCTTTTGCAAGGGTTTTATGGATTGATAATAGTAGTTTTTTTTTGTTTTGTTGTGTTAATGTTTGTATTTGTTTATATTTATGATTTTAAAGGTAAGGATTATTTTATGTTGAGTACTGTTAAATTTTTTATTGTTTTTTTGCTTGGTTGGTTTTATTGGGGTATGGGTTATTATAAGGTAGTTATAATGAGTTGGGTGTTTGGTATATTTGTTGTAGTTTCTTTGGTTTTTTCTTTTTTGGATGGGTTTTTTGGGGGTAAGGTTTATAGGAGGTTTAGGTGGAGTTATTTTCAAGTTGGAAGAGGTTATAGTTGGGTGAGGTGTTTTCCTCGGTTGCAAGTAAAGAGGAAAGAGGGTTGTAGGTTTAGGAGGAGGAATTTTTTAAAAAATATATAAGGTTCTTTGTGTTTGACGAGGCCTCCCTTTGAGTGGGGGGGCCCTTAAGGCGCTGCCTGAAGAACCACATGCCAGTTGTTTTAGTATTAATATTGAAATGGCGTTTTGGCGCATATGATGGGAGCTTTTATTTATTATATATTTAATTAAAGTTTTTCAGTTTATCAAGTTAGGGGATTTTGAAAAGGCTAAGGCCTGCCTTCTGCTTAAGACGAAACCCTGAATAGGGCGCACTGGGGAAGAGGGGAACCAGAGGTAGCTTAGTTGCTCTTTAGCAGTGGAGGGGTTTTCTCAAGTCTGGAAACAGGGAAGAGGGTAATGGCGAAATGTTTGAAGTATTTATCATGGCAACTAAGGGGCAGACTAAAATTCGTGCCAGCAGTCGCGGTAAGACGAGGACATTGCCCAAGACTTAGGGTGAGAAATCGGCATAAAGAGCATGTAAATCGAATTTTTTTCCTTGAAAATTTTAATGAATTGTTTCTTTTAAGATAATATGAAGAGGAAGGGTAAGAAGTTTATTTTAGCTTCTTCATTTAGAAAGTGGAAAGGATGGTCTTAAAAAGCTTTTGTTTCTACAGTTTTCTCTTTGTTGTTTTTGGGGGTTTGATTTTTTTGAAATTTCAAGTTTGACTATTAAATACCGAAGGAGGAAAGAATTTTAGGTACAGGGTTTAAGTGGTTTGCTGTAATGGTAATTAGGGCTTTATGGGTATACGAACTTATTTAATAGAAGCTTCTCTGTCCGTTATTTGATTGTTTATTTTTAAGGGTAGATATTTCAGTAGAGAATTCAAAACAGGTGAAATAGGTAGCTATAGTGTAGGGCATAAAGGAAATAGTTTTGTTTTGATGTGATGCGTAGGAGGCATATGAGCGAAGGGGATTAGGTACCCCCGTAGTAGTCTCAGTAAACAGAGGTAAGTGAATTTCTAATTGAGCTTACTCGCCTGGAGAAGACACCGAAAGGTGAAGAACCAATCCGCTTCGGCCGTTAGTCATGACCATCCGAGGCGCGTGGTAGTTAATTCGATGGTCCACGTTATACCTTACTCAAGTCTTGCAATACGTAAGGGGTTGTATGGTAATTATTTTTTAGGGGTAATGAAATTATAACTCCCCAAGTTATATATAGGGTACTGCACGGCCGTCTTCAGGATGTCTATCGAAGACTATTCAAAATCTGCTTATTTTTTTGAAGTTAGAGCAAGGCAGGTGTCGTGGTCCAAATACTTGAGGCGAGCTGCGCGACAATTCTTTTTTTCAAACCTCGTAAATAAAGGTAAAGAAGAAATTATGATTAAAGTAAGGGCTTTAATTCTTTTTAATTCTGTCACCCTTATCGGGCAAATATTTGTAACTTGTTGAAGGGGTGAGGCACGTATCTATGTAGATTGTGGGATGGTGCTTCTTTAGAGTCTTGCTTGTTTGGCAAGACTTTTAAAGGGCTTCCCCTTTTTATTTTTTATATTTGATATAAAGGGTAAAAGGTTTAGATTATTAAACTGTAGGGTTTAAGTCAGAAGTCTGATTAACTTCTTTGGGCGTAAAAGAGTTGTAGTCTTAGAAAGGTTGAGTTTTGGAAGAATAACTATTAGGACTTTATCCTGTCGCTTGGGTCAAGGATAAATAAGTGTATACTTTTGTACAAGGCTTAAAGGTTGAAAATTTACTTTTAGGAAAAGGATTGGATAGTAATCGGGAAATAGAGGGTCTCGGTGAATCTAACATTGGCTTGGGTACGTATTGCCCGTCACCGAACAGGTAAACTCCTGTCGCAAGTCGTAACATGGTAGGGGTAGGGGAACCTGCTCCTGGTTTTGTGGGTTGGTGTGTCGAATGATAGGCGGGTTATAAATAGTAGTAGTATATATGAGATAAAAGGTTTGGGCTTTGTGAGAAGATTTAAGTGGTTTAGCTTTTTTAGGGTTGAATCGTGTAATATTTCCAGAAATGGAAGTCCATTTAGGTGAATATTAATTATTGTGTTTGTACAGTAGGTATGGTTTTTAGTTTTTTTTAAAAGGAAGCATCCGATAATTATTGAACCAATAGGGAGTTAATAGTAGAGGCGATCGAAGTTAATTATGTGCATATATTTAATTATATTTTTAGTGAGTAAATGTTTGTGTGTTTAGAATTTGTTTTAGTTAAGAGAGGTCTTGATGAGGCAAAAGATTATTTCCTTTTCTTTACTTTTTAGGTATTTATTTATATACTTGAGAAGGGGGGGTTTCCCCGATAAGGTTTGAGAGAGCCGAAAAAAGAAGGTAAGTTTATAGGTAAAGCAATATCTAATGCATATTATCTTATATCATCGTTAGAGGAATAGTACCGTAAGGGAATTTGTATGATTACTATTTTAGGATCGGGCGTAGTGCCGTACTTTTTGCAGAACGGGCCGATAAGATGAATTGCAAGCGAGTTGTAATGCGTAGTGAAGTCGAGTTATTGCGTGTAGTTTGTAATGTCCCGAAGCTAAACGAACTATTTGTGTTTTAAGGATTGCCATGGTTTTGGAATGAAGAAAAGTTGGTTTAGGATTGTAATATGGTCTGTGGCATAAGATTATATAGAAGCATGAATAGCGGTGAAAAGCCTTCGTGTTTAGGGATAGCTGGTTTTCTACGAAAGGTATGTGAGTACCGTCTTTATTATGTTAGAATGGGTTCTAATTTGTTAAGGTAAAAGGACTTTTGGGGGTTAGCTCAATAGTCGAAAGGGAAACAGCCCAGATTTAAGGCTAAGGTAATTAATGGGATTATTGTAATATAATCAAGGGGGAGGGAAGGAGGTAAGTGAGTGGGCTTGTAGGCAGCCATCTTTGATTTCTAGTTCTGAAAGTTATTTGTTAGCTTTGAGGGGATCTCCCATAGCGTAATAGCAGTATCTGCTCTATTCTTTTTCTTGGTTTTAGATGTTTATTAAACAAAATCTCTATCGAGGCTTAAAGATTGTTTGTAGGTAGTAGAGTGTAGTGTTGTGTTGTAATGAAAATGGTAACATTAGTAAAAATGTCGGTATGAGTAGGTTATGTTAATTTATTAATTCTATTTAATATTTAAAAATTCGGTCTCTAAGATGATGATGTAAATTTGAAGAGGTATATAGGATTAAAAACAGGAAGGTTCCTTATTAATAACCGTGTTAAGGAATTAAAAATTCTGGTAAAGTAGATCTGAGGAACTCGGCAATGTAGTATATTGGATTGGATATATTTTGGGCGATGACTCTTTATTAAAAGGATAGCTGCCTGTTAAGCGAGAGCGATAGAAGGGTGGTGTGACCTGCCAAAGGTATGGGGGGTGAAAACCCCTTAGAGTGCTTTGGCTGTTTTTAACTAATTGGTGGCTTTATACCTGAGAGTTTAATAGTAGCGTCATCCACAGCCTTCTAATTGGGGGCCAGCGAAGGTTATACAGGCGTCTAACTGTCTTAGGTCTATGGGATTGAAATTGTGTTGGGCGTGAACATGCGTTCTTAGGAAAGAGGGACGATAAGACCCCAGAAGCTTTACAGTGGTCTATGTTTTATTTTGAGTAATCCTTGTTTTAAAGGGTTATATAAGTGGAAAGTGTGTATAGGATTTATTTTCTTGTGAGATTTTTAATATTATTTTGTGAGATAGTAGGCAGGACTGTTCGGCGGGGGACTACTCTTAAAAAAGTAACTTTGATTTGCAAAGACGTGAGGTTTTTGGTGTGCTTTTTGCTTAGGCATTGTTTCACAAGCTGTTTGTTTAGGAGTTGTGGTTAATGGGGTATCTAGAGCATACTTCTTCTTTAACTTTAGGATTTTAAATGGTTTGTAAAAATTGTTAAAGTATAAAGGTTGAATAGTTCAGGCGAATTATTATTAGAGAAAGAGTGGGTTAGGTTAACGTAACGGTAAAGTTTATTAAAAAATCTTTTTTTATCTTAAGCATCTTAAAATGGAATGTAACAAATTAAATACTTCTTAGGGCATTGTGAATATATATATTGATCAGGAGTGCAAATTATGGGGATGGACGAGGCTTAGTTATAATGGCGGTTGTCAGGATGTCCATGGAAATAGCATTTTTTAAGATTCGTGTGAAAAATTTTGCCCCTTTATTAGGTGTAAAAGCTGTAAAGAACCATAGTGTATCTGAATTTGGGATGAACAATTTTTTGGTTGTCAAGATAAAATTAGTAGCTTGAGGACTCTGTTATTAAGACCTGGCGTGAGGTGTAAACTTGACTAGGAGATTGAAGGATCTACTTGGTATGTTTCTTTGAAGTTAATTTTTAAAAAGTTAATGTTGTTTTGTTTTTTGTTTTGAAGGATTAGTAGTGTGTATAAAATTAGTATTTTATGGAGAAATGTAAGCGATAACTTTTAAATGGGAATATTTAGCGTAAGGCTAAAGGATCTTTTATGGTCGTAAGATATAGGTAAAGCTGCATTTACCTTTTCCTTGATGATTATAAAAGTTACTCTGGGGACAACAGCGAGATAGGGTTTGAGAGGTCATATTGACAACCCTGTTTTCGACCTCGATGTTGGATCGTGATATCCTAGGGAAGCAGGTGTTCCTAAGGGTGAGTCTGTTCGACTCTTAAAATCGTACGTGATCTGAGTTTAGGACGGTGTGAACTAGTCCGGTTTCTATCTTCTTTTTTAATATTGTAGGTTTTAAATAAGACCGTACGCAAGGAAGTCTTGATTTTTTAGCAATGGTGTAGGCTAACTAGATTGGGGGTAATTTTGGATATGTTTAATAATGAACCCAGAGACTTGCGATATTCGGTAGAGGGGTGGTTTGATAAGGTAATGTTTGGACTTTGAAATTTATGTCATTGATTTATTTTATTTTATCTATTTTTGTTATCAGTTGTTTATTTATTTCTTTTCCTTTATTTAGGGGGGAAGGAAGGGAGGTGTATGGTCAAAAACGTCCTTATGAGTGTGGTTTTGAGCCTAAGGAGTGGGCTAATATTAGGTATTGCGTACCTTTTTGGAAAATTGTATCTCTTTTTGTTTTGTTTGAGGCTGAGTTTATAATTACTTTTTCTTGTTTTGAGGGGGGTGTTAAAGGAGGTTATTTGTGTTTTATTTTTTTTTATATTTTACTTGGTTGGTGGGTGGAGCGTGTTTTTGGGGTTTTGAATAATTGATGTCTTTGGTAGGTTTGGTTTTGTGTTTTTTGGGTTTATTAGTTTTGTGTCAGAATTATTTATTGATAAGAGTTGTTATTGTGTTTCTTGTGTTGGAGACTTCTTTGTTAGGGTGTGTATTAATTTTGTATTTTTATCCTTTTGCTGGTCCTTTATATATTTTAACTTTGGGGGTTGAGACGTGTATTCTTATGTTAATTTTATATAATATGATGAGTATAGTTGGTTGGACTAATTTATCTTTTTTAGGGTTTAAGGAATGTGGGTAATTTATTTTGTTAGGGAATGGGTATTTAATGTTTTAGCGTGTGATTCTATTTCTTATAGTTTTTTATGTCTTCTTATAATTAGTTATTTGGTGAGTTTTTTTTATGTGGTGGATAAAAAGGGTAGGGTTTTGCATTTTTTGTGGTTTTTCTTTTCTTTTTTTTCTTTTCTTTCTTTAAATTTTTTCTTTTATTTATTGTTGGTAGAATTGGCAACTATGGTTTTGGCTATTATGATTTTTGTGGATCCGGCTGTGAATTGGTCTTTGAAAAAGAAGGTATTGTCTTATATGATGGTATTTAGTGCTTTAGGGGTGAGTTTAGGGTTTATTTATTCTTGTTCTTTGGTTTCTTGTTTGGATTTTTATCGAATAGGAGAGGGGAGGTTGTTATATTTTTCTTTGGTTTTTTTTTTGTTTTTGAAGGCTCCTATATTTCCTTTTCATGTTTGGTTGCCTTTAGTTCATGTTAGAGTAAATACTGCTGTTAGTATAATTTTGTCTTCAGTTGTTTTAAAATATCCTGTATATGCTTGGATAAGATTTAGTCCTCTGATTAGTCAGGAAATAGAAGGGGGGAGAAGGATTTTGTTTTTTTGTATTTTAGTTTCTGTGTTGGTTTCTGTGATTGTTGCTTCTATGGAGCAGAATTTGAAGAGAATTATAGCTTATAGTAGTATCTCCCATATGAATGTTTCTTTGTTTTTAATGTTGTTTGGGGGAGATGGTTTATTTTATGTGGGGGTGAAGTCTATTTTAGTACATGGATACGTTACTATAGCTTTGTTTAGCATGGCTCATATTTTTTGTGAGTACACTGGTACTATGAAATGTAATTTGGGGAAAGATATAGTTTCTCATAACCCAGTGTTTGTACTTTTTAGTTTGATTTTGGTTTTTATGAATTTTGGTTTTCCTGTTGGGCCTTTGTTTTTTGTAGAAATTTGTTTTATAAATTTATTGGGAGATATTGGTTGGTGGAGTTATTTATACTTACTTATTGTTGGTATTTTTAATATTATTACTTTAATGGTAGTAGTGTCTGGATTTATCGGTTCTTCTTTTGGTGTTAGGAGGTATAGTGTTGGTTGTATTGAGAATAAGGAGGTTAGGTTATATTTGTTTTATTCTATTATTTTTTTTCTAATGGTTTCTGTTTTGTTTATTATAAGAAATGAGGTTTGATTTATTGAGTAGGTGTATAGGGGGTTTGATTGTTTTTGTTGATATGGGTTGTTTAATTTTGATTTATAGTACTGATTTATTGGTGTCGGTGTTTTTATTAGAGTTTCATAGTTGTATAGTAGTTAGTTTTGTGGCAATGGGTTATAGTAGGTTATCTATAAAAGGAGCTTTAATGTATGGTGCATTAGGCGTTTTAGGTACTGTTTTAGTTTTTCTGGGGTTTGCTTTCTCTTCTTATAAAATGGTAATAGGTGGGGTTTTATTTAAGTCTGGGTTTCCTCCCCTTCATATTTGGTTAGAGGTTATATACTATACAGTGAATAGATTAGGTTTGTTGTCAATTGCTTTTTTGAGTAAATTGGGTTTATTGTCTTTTGTTTTAAATTATAATTTAAGATTGGAATACAATAGGTTGAGTTTAATTTTGGTTTATTTAGGTGTTTTTTGTATAGTTTTAGTTTGGTTAGGGGTGTTAAATACCTCTTCTTTTTTGCGTTGTATAGTCAATATTAGTATTGCTAGTATAGGGGTATATATGATTATAGGGGTTTTGTTTCCTTTAGGGGTTCCTTTAAAAATGGTGGTTGATGTTGTGATTATATATTCTTTAAGAGGGTTATACGGTAGAAACACTTATTTATATTATTTATTTTCTGTTTATAGTATGACGGGGTTTTACCCTGTTTCTTTTGTTTTCTTTGTGAAAATATTTCTATATATAAGTTTGCCTCCTGTTTTATCTGTGGTGATTTTTTTAATATATATATATTTTAGTACTATTAGTGTGCTAAGTTTAAATGTTGTTGGAAGAAAGGGTTTGTTTGAAGGGGGGATTCTTAATTTTTTATGTTTAATATTATTGAATTTTTATTCTTTGGTTATATTATGTTGGTTGTAGTTTATTTATTGTATTTTAGAAGTAATGTTAATAGATTAGTTGGCTATTTAGCTGCTACTTGGTTGTTGTGGTTAATTTCTATTATTGTAGAGAGTGGTCTTGATAGTAGTTTGCATAAGTTAGTAGTATTTATGTTTGCTTTGGGGGCACTTTGCCCTGCTCATTTTTTGGCGTTTGCTACTTTTAGTATTTTTCAGGTTAGGTTTCGTTTAGATTTGGGGTTTTTGTATATCTTATGTTTTGTGTTCTTGTTGTGGGTATTACAGGGGGTTATAATAGAAAGAGGGGTTTATGATTGTTCTTGTTTTGGGGAGTATGGGTGTAGTAATATATTTATATGTTCTATTTCTCTTGTTGTGTTAGGGAGTACTTGGGTGACTATTGTTTTATTTTTTTGTTCTTTTATTTTTGATTTGTGGTATGATTTATTTAAAAATGATATATAGAGTTTTAGTTTATTTTTTTGAATTGTGGGAGTATTTTAAAGAGAAGAAAGCTTCATTTTATGAAGGTTTTATAAGATGGAAGTTTGAGCATGAAATTTCGGACGGTTATTGGCAATTATTTTGGAGAATTTCTTATAAAAGAATATATAATAGTACCTCAGCTCATCTTTTTGTTTCTCGTAAAAAGGTATGGCAGAGATCTAAGGATTTAATTTCTTCTTGGATTCCAAGAAAAGGAATATTTTGGCTTGCTTTGATTATAAATTCTTTTATATGGGGAAGATTTGCTAGAAGAATGTGGGTTACATATAAATGGAAGTTATTGGTTTATCAAGGTTATAATATGTCAAAATGTAATTTTATGGATAAGTATTATTTAAATAAAAGTAAGAAAATGGGGGGTCGTGATTTTTTTGAAAGATTTTATTTAAATAGTAGAGTACATATGGTTGGTTTAAAACTAAGGAAGATAAGAGCTAGTAATATTGCCATTTTTATTTTTTTTATCTATCTGCCTGTTAAATTTCCTTTGCTTTTGGCTTGGGTTTGGGTTTATATAGTTTGGACTGTTTTTTTCTCGATGTTACAGCCTATAATAGGTGTTTATGGGTTTGGGGTGATTGCTATATTGTCTTATAGGTTATATACTTTTGTTGGTAGTTTGGATATTATTTGTGCTGGGATATTGTTCCGATTGGGTGTTTTTTTTATTGCAGGGGTATTTTTATTTTTTTATATGATAGAAATATTACATACTGAAGATGTAGAGGAGTATCGTTTTTATTTCAGGTATTTTTTTTTAAGGTTATATGGAGGGGTGGCTTTTTATTCTTTTGGAGGTTTTGTATGAGGTTAATATTTTATTTATATTGGGGTTTATTTATTTTAATAGGACTATCTTTAGGTATGATGGCATTATTGAGTATGGGGGAAGTTTCTAAAAGTTTTTTTTTAGTTCCTTTAAAGAAAGAGCAGGGCAAGAGGAGCTTGCCATATTTTGCTGGGTTTGTGTGGGTTTTCTTTATTATTTTTATTAATTATATTTTAGGTTTAAAGTTGGTTGCTCCTTATTATAGGAGCTTACTAGAGGCAAAGTCTTTTGGGAATGATGGGGTTATTCAGAGGAGGTTTTTTGAGTTATGTTGGAAATTTTTTTTAGGAGTTTTGTGGTTAATATGGGTTTTTGTTTTATATTTGTTTTTATATTTTAGTTTTATTTTTTTTGGTTGGCCCTTTTATTTTATATGGGAGACAGTTCAGAATCGGAAAAAAGAGCGGCCCAATTTAATGGGCGTGGGGGGTAATTCTTATTATCCAATGTTTGACAATTATTTATTGAAGATAAGGGACCTTCATAAAAAAAAGGTAAATGTGCCTCATGTGTTTGTTTTATTTATTTTATGGGAGTATAGCTATATTCCTTTTTTCGATCTGGACCCAGTAGTGAATCACTGGCGGTGGGAGGATACTATAAAGTGTTGCTGCATTTGTGATGAGGGATTTTTTGGAGAGTTTTTTTTAATAGCTTTCTGGTGTGGTTATATCCTGTTGTGGTTGTTTTTGTTTGTTTTTTTTATTTGATATTTTACAGGGCTCAGGCTTATCATTAAGCACATATTGCTCGCAATATGGTATACTATAGGTATCTGGAGGCGCCTGGAGGCCTCTTGCAGACGAGGGCAAAGATCCCCCCTTCTACTTCTGGTTCTGGTTTTTTATTTTCTTTGTCTAAGGGGGTTGTTCGTGATTTTTGTTAAAAGTTTTGTGTTTTATTTGTGATGTTTATAGTAAGTAGTCGGGGGTTTTCTGGTTAATTGTTTTAATTGAGATTTTATTTTTGGTTTTTTGTGGGTGTTTTGGTTTGTTGAAATTGTATGAATAAATGTTGTTATGGATATTTTATTTTTTAATTTTATATTTATTATTTATAATAATTATTTTAGGGGTTAGGTATTGTAGGTCGGTGGTTTAGATTGTTTTTTTTTATATATTATAAAAAAGGTGTAGGTCGTACTTATTTGCTGTGTGTTTCATATTCTTTTTATGCTTAAATCGGTAATTTTAATTTGGGTGATAGATTTAGGGAAGGTTAGGGAGGAGTTATGTGTTTTTGGTTGGGTAGTTTTGTTTGAAAATTTAAAATGTATTTACTTATTATTATTTTGCTTATTGCAATTCAGGGAATTTTGTTGGGTGAAGAATACAGGTATATGGGTTGGTGTATGGGGGGTCTTTGTTTATTGTTTGCTTTTGTTTTGTATTTTATGGGGGGAAAGGTTTGTTCTTTAGGTGTTCCTAGATTTAGGGAATATGGGGTTAGTCGTGTGTTGGTTTTAAAAATTAGATCTATTGGTTGGGAGATGAGATTTTTAGATACTTCTTCTGTAGGAAGAGAAGAGAGTAGGGTTTTATTTCAATTAAGGTTAAGGTTACCTTATTCTTTAATTAGAGTTATTTATAAGGAGGAGGTGGTTTTTGAAGTTTTTTGGTCTGTTTTTCCTCTTATGATGTTGGTATATTTTACTAATTTTTCTAGTATATCTCATTTTTTTGAGAGGTGTTATTTAAGGGCTGATCTTAATTATTTACAAGTATGGGGGAAGCAATGGGATTGGTCTTCTCAGTTGTGTAGAAGCTATGGGGAGGATAGTTTTTATTTTCCTTTGATAGGAGAGTCTTATAAAGGGGATATATATAATTTAATGATTGGTTCAAGTGGTAAGGTTCAGGGTGTTTCTTTTAAGAGTCTTGATGTTTTACATAGTTTTTTTATGTCTTCGGGGTTTAAGGTAGATGTTTTGCCTCATTCTAGGTTGAATATGTTGGATACTGGGAGTATGGGGGTGGTAGAGTTTAATTGTTCTGAGTTATGTGGTCGTTATCATAGTTATATGGGGGGTTCTGTTTTTTTTGTTTTGGATGACTCTTTGGATGTAATGGTAATGTCTGGGTATATACTGAAGTATATATGATGTTTTGGTGTGTATATTATAATGTTGGTTGTTTGTGGTCTGTTTGGGTGGGAGTAGTTATTTGTTAGTTGTTCTTAATAAATGTTATTAATTAGTTTTTATTTGTTTTTTCTGTTTTATGTTTTTGTGTGTTTTTTGGATTTTTTAAGAAGAGAAGGAGGGGGATTTTGTAGGGGGAGATTGTTTAAGTTTTTTTTTTTAGAGAGGGTGTCTGAGTATTATTTAGAAAAGGGTTTAATATTTGCTGTTATTTTACATGTTGGTTTTTCTTTGTTTTTTTTTTTGATTGGGCAGTTTTATGGGTTTAATAGGTTGGCTGGTTATAATTTAGTTTTTCTTTTGTCTATGGGGGGATATGTCGTAGTTCAGTCTGTTTTGAGTATAAGGATTGAGGGTTCTCTTATGTATTATAGAGAAGGTAGGAGTTGGTTCAGGATGGCGGTGATTTGTTTTGGGGAGTGTTGTTCTAAGATTTGCAGGGGGTTTGTTATGTGTTTAAGGGTTTATGGAAATATTGTTTTGGTTAATATAGTAGCAAAGAATTGTTTTCAGTATTCTTTGTCTAAGGAATTTTTTTTGATTCCTCTTTTTTCTTTTGTTATATTTGCTTTCGAGTATTCCATTATTGTTGTTCAATATATAATATATGTTTATCTAGTGGCTATGTACTGTGGTAAATTATATGTTATTTAATTTTTTAGCTCCTTCTCGTTTATCTATTTGGTGGACACTAGGGTTTTCTTTAGGAATGATGATTGTTGCTCAGGTTTTGTCTGGGTTTTGTTTGGCTTGTTATTATGTGCCGGAGGTGGATGTTGCTTTAAATTCTGTGGTAAGTATAGTTAAGGAGGTAAATGGGGGTTGGTTTATTCATCACATACATTCATGTGGAGCAAGTGCTATTTTTTTCTTGTTGTATTTTCATATGTTAAAGTCTTTGTTTTATTATTCTTATACTTCTCGTAGAAGGGTGTGGTGGTCTGGGATATTAATTTATATATTTCTTTCTTTAGAGGCTTTTTTGGGTTATATCTTACCTTGGGGACAGATGGCTTATTGGGCAGGTACTGTAATAACTAATTTGATTCAAGTGGTTCCTGTTTTAGGAGGATCTTTGTATTGTTTGATATTAGGGGGTTCAAATTTAGGTAGTTCTACTTTACGTAGATTTTATATATTACATGTATTGATTCCTTTTTTTATTTTTGGGTTGATTTTGTTGCATTTATTTTTTTTACATGAGAAGGGTTCTAGTACTCCTTATTTTTGGGCTTCTTCTTTTAGGTTTGTTCGATTTTATCCTACTTTATTTTTTTTTGATCTGTTTTCTTTTTGTTTAATTTTTTTAATTTTTTTGGTGTTTGTATTTCAATTTCCTTATCTTTTAGGAGATGTACAGAATTGGGTTCCGGTTGACTCGTTGCAAACCCCTGTTTCTATTGTTCCGGAGTGGTATTTTTTGTGGGATTATGCTGTTTTGAGGTGTATTCCTAATAAGGTTTTAGGGGTGTTAGTTTTGGTTTTTTTTTATTTATTACTTGTGTTGTTTCCTTTATTAAAAGGAAAGGGAAGGGTTATACAAGGCGTTATTAATCCTATTTATTGTTTGTTTGCCTTGGCAGTGTTTATTGGTTTTTTTTCTTTAAGTTGTTTGGGGGCAACTCCTCCGGAGTGGCCTTATGTAAGGGTGACTAGGTTTTATTTATTTTATACTATTGTTCTTTTTCTTATTGCTTTATTTTTTTTGAGATTTTAAAATGATGAAATATGGGGGTTATTTAGGTGAGGGGGTAGTTTATTTTTTATATTTAAGTGAAAGAGTGGGGGTTGGGGTTAGATTAGGGGTTTTGCAGGTTAGTATGTTTATTTTAGTGTTTGTAATTACTGGGGCTGTTTTGTGGTATTCTAAGGGGTATATGTTTATGTACCCAGAGCGTAAGTTTTTTTATATATTAATGTGTTTTTTTTCATTTTCTATGTGTCTTTTAGTTTTGTCTCCTAATATAATTCAGTTTTATATTTGTTGGGAGTTAATAGGGGTTGCGAGTTCAATGTTGGTTGGGTTTTGGAGGTATCGTCCATCATCGTTTCGTTCTTCTATGTTGGCAGCGGTTGTTAATCGTTTAGGGGATATTTGTTTAGGGTTTGTTACTTTATGTTGTTTAAAAAGTGGAAATTTGGATTTTCCAGCAATTGTTTCTTTTACAGATTTTCAATTGGGTTTGATATTAATAGCAGGCATGGTTAAAAGTGCTTTATTTCCTTTCTCTTTTTGGTTGATTGCTGCTATGGAGGGGCCTACTCCTGTTTCTGCTCTTTTACATAGTGCAACTTTAGTAGTTGCGGGGGTTTATTTATTTCTTTCTTTTTCTCCAGTTGCTTCTGATTTATCTTTAAGTCAAGGGGCTGGTTGGTGGCATTATTTTATGTTAATAATAGGTTTATTTAATGCTTTATATGGAGCAATGTGTGCTTCTTTCCAATGGGATCTTAAAAAGCTAGTGGCTTATTCTACTATAAGTCAGTTGGGGTTTGCGGTTGTTTCTTTAGGGTTAACAGCTGAGGTGCATGGGGAAATTTTGTGTTGTTATTATCTTTTTCTTCATGGAATATTTAAAGCTTCTTTATTTATGTTGGTTGGTATATGGGCGATTATTATAAAAGGGCAAGATATGAGAGCTTCTCCTAAAGTTAGTTCTAAGGTTTCAAGATTATTGTTGTTGTATGTAGGGTTATGTTTGATGGGAGCCCCTTTCACCCCCGGGCACGGTGTAAAATTAGTGTTGTTTGAAGTTTGTTATAATAGTTATAGTTTTATATTTTGGGGTTTAATGTTGGCATCCAGTTTTACTTCTTTTTATTGTATAAAGTTATTTTATTGGGGTTTGAGGGTGTCTAGTTGGGGGGAGTTTGGTAGAGGATTTATGCATAGTGCTGTGTTAGTATTATTGTCTTTAGGGGTGCTTCATTATGAATTGCCTTTGTATTTTTTGTTTTTTGATAATTTTTGTGGTTATTCTTGGTTTGTAGAGATTGTTTTCTGGTGTGCTTTATGTTTTGGGGGTTTTTTTTATAATTTGATGAGGACTTCCAAGGTTTCTGTTATATTTAAGAATTTGTTTTTGAAGGGCAATCCTTTGTTATGGTTGGAGTGGTTTTTGTTTTTGGGGTTTTTGATGGCTAAGGGTGTTTTGCATTTTGAAAAATTTCTTAGAATGTTTTTTGGTTTATTGGGGTCTCGTTTTAAGATGTTCTTTTGGGGTAAGGTTAGATTAAATCCTATTTCTTTTACTATTTTTTTAGTTCTTATTTTTTTTTTATTTTGTTTGTTATTATGGTAATTTATTTTATGGTGTTGGTTTTTATTTTGTTAGTTTTTTATTTTGGATTTTTAAAATTTTTAGTTGCTTTGGGGTATGTTATAGGAGTGCTTGTTTCTACGGCATATCTTACTTTATTGGAAAGAAAATTAATGGCGGGAGTTCAAAGGAGGCAAGGACCTAACATAGTAGGGAAGTTATATGGGTTGTTGCAACCCTTAGTAGACGGATTGAAGCTTATTTTTAAAAGGAGTCCTAGGTTGATTAAGGTTAATATATATTATTATATTTCTCCTTTGGCTTCTTTATCTTTTTCGTTATTACCTTGGGGGGTAATTCCTTTGGGGGGTGGAAATTTGGTAGAGAATACAGAGAGGTATAGTTTGCTTTGGGTTTTGTTACTATCTAGTGTTCAAGTTTTTCCTCTATTATGTGCAGGTGTGAGTAGTGGGTCAATTTATGCTCTTTTAGGGGGTATAAGAGCTGCTACTCAGTTTATTTCTTATGAAATTGTTTTAGGTTTGAGTTATGTAGGGTTTATAATGATTTTACAGTTTTTTTTTTGTAGAAATCCTTTCTCTTTATATTCTTTTTTAGGTGTTTTTGGGTTGTTATTGGTGTTATTACCTTTTAGTTTTATTTTATTGGTGGTCATGTTTGCAGAGGCGCATCGGGCGCCATTTGACTTGGTGGAATGTGAGAGTGAGTTGGTGTCTGGTTATCATGTGGAGTATTCTAGTACTTTGTTTGCTTCTTTCTTTTTAGCAGAGTATGTTAATATTTTATTTCATAGTGTAATGGTAGGGATTGTGGTGTTTGGGGTATCTAGTGTTATGATTGTTATGTTTGTTTGTGTTATTTTTATTTTGGTTCGGTGTTCAGTTCCTAGATTAAGGTTTGATCAATTAATCCATTTATGTTGGAATAATTTATTGCCTTTACTTTTATTTTTTTTGGTTATAGAGGGTATAATTTTGTTTATTGTTTGTTATGTTTAGAATATTTAATTTAGTTAATGATTGGGTGATATTAAAATCTGAGAAGATTTATGATAGTGTTTTTTATGATTATATGGATAAGTTGGGAGATGCTAGTGTTTTTTTATATTCTAAAATAATAGAAGGATTAAGCGAGGTGTTGGAGGTAATAATTTGCTATCGTTCATATTGGTTTTATACTAGGAATCATAAAAGGGTAGGGGTATTATATATATGGTTGGCGGGGTTTTCTTCTCTTATTGCTCTCTCTTTGAGTTTATTAATTAGGTGGGAGTTAGTGTCCCCTGGGGTTTTGAATTTAGATCCTCATTATTATAATGTGGTAGTTACTGCGCATGGGGTAATTATGCTTTTTTTTGTTGCAATGCCTGCATTGTTTGGTGGGTTTGGTAATATTTTGGTTCCATTAATGCTAGGGTGTAAGGAGACTTACTATCCTAGGTTAAACAACCTGTCTTTTTATTTTAATATCCCTGGTATTTTTCTATTTTTGCTTAGTTTAGTGTGGGGGGGCTGTGGTACGGGGTGGACTTTTTATCCTCCTTTGAGTAGTATTCCTTTTCATTTAACGTGTGTGGATTTAGCTATTTTATCTTTACATTTTGCAGGGGCTTCTTCAATTTTAAGTTCTTTTAATTTTATTGCTACTGTTCATATGCTTAAACCCAGGGGTATTTCTTGGTTTGATCTTCCGTTGTTTGTCTGGAGTATATATCTTACTTCTTGGTTGACAATGTTTGCTATTATAGTTTTATCTTGTGCTTTTTTTTCTTTGTTATCTGATCGTTGGGGATATACTTGTTTATATATACAAGGAGGGGATCCCACTTTATTTGCGCATATATTTTGGTTTTTTGGTCATCCTGAAGTCTATATCTTGGTTTTACCTGTGTTTGGGTTGGTGAGTCATATTTTGCAAGGGTCTCTTAATAGAGAGGATTTATATGGAAGAAGGGGTATGATTCTTGCTATGATGTGTATAGCAGGGATAGGTTTTTTTGTTTGGGGTCATCATATGGTTACTATGAATATGTCTTTATACATTATACAATATTTTAGTATTATGACGGCTTTCATTTCTATTCCTACAGGAATTAAGATATTTTCTTGGGGGTTGATGTTAAAGGGTGGGGATTTTAGCCGGTTGTATCAAAATCCTGCTCTCTTATTTATTTTGGGGTTTTTGTTTTTTTTCACATTAGGGGGCTTGTCTGGTTTATTGTTAAGTAATTCTAAGTTAGATTATTACTATCATGATACTTATTTTGTGGTGGCTCATTTTCATAGTATTTTGTCCCTTAGTGTAGTTTATGGTATTTTCTCTGGTTTATATTTTTGGGATCAGGAGATATTTGGAGGTTCAATAAGTTGTGTTTTAGGGGTTAGTCATTTTGTTATTACTTTTATTTCTTCTCTTTTTACTTTTGTGCCTATGCACATTTTAGGGGTATATGGTATGCCAAGGCGTTATTTTGATTATGATTATAATCCAGGTCTTCAAATATGGCATGTGTTAACGACAATAGGCTCCATATTTGCTCTTTTAAGTGTTCTTTATGGTATTTCTATTTTAATAGGCCCGATTAGGGTTTTTAAGAGGGAGGTAAGATTAAAGTTGTAGTATGGTTTTATTTGAAGATATGATTGGAATTTTTGTTTTGTGTGTTTTGAATTATTAAAAATTGTTAAAATGTTATGGATGATATTAGTTATGTTTTTTAATTTATTATATTTTTATTGTTTGAATTATTATTTTGGATGGTTAGGTATTGTAGGTGGATGTTGTTGTTGGATGTTGTTTAGATTGTTTTTTTTAACATTATGTATTATAAAAAAAAGGTGTAGGTCGTACTTATTTGTTGTGTGTTTCATATTTTCTGGATATTTACAGAGATCAGTGACTTTATTGTCATTTTTGTTTCCTTTCTTTTTTACAAAGGAAGTTAATTTAGATAGTGTTGATGTACCAGAGGTTTCTCAGGTTTCTGAGAGTCCTCAGGAGTTGGAGGTTGTTAGTGGTAAGGATGGTGAAAAGGAGGAAAAGGATGAAGGGTGGTGGTATCCATTTGCTATTTTGTCTATTCCTATTATAATAGCGATTGGGCTTTCGATTTATTATTTTTATTATCCTGTTCCAGTAGTTTTGGAAAGTGCGGGGGAAACCCCAGCTGTGGGCGAAGTAGATGTCAGATTGGAAAATCTGGTAGGAGGTGAGACCGCGGTTGGTGGTAAAGTAGGTCAGCCTTCTTTGGCTGAGAAGGCTACTAGGGTTTTGTTAGTGGATGCGGAGTTTAGTGGTATTAATGTTGATCCTGTAGAATTAGAAGGAGATAGTTTGGAGGCTCGTATGCGGAGATGTGGGACGGGGTTTTATGAGGACCCTGTTTATATAAGTAAAGAGCACGAGAGTAGATTAATACAGAAATGGGAGGAAGAGTTAAGGAAAACTAATTTAGAGATGGCTAGTGTAGATAGAGCTATTCGTTGGGAGAAGGCGATATTGGATTCTAGGAAAGAGAAAGGGTTTTCTGATGTATCTAGTTCGGTTTCTAGTTGGGAGGAATCTTTGGTTAAACTCAATGCTAGGGCAGATCAGATTAGGGATGTTGTTAGGCTAATAAGAGCTAATAGGAATCGAATATGGTGTAGAAATAATCTTTAATATATTTGAAGATTATTTGTGCTAGGTAAGTAAAGAATAATGGGTAGCACTTTTGCTTCAGTTCTCCCTGAAGCAATGGGAATTGCAGACGAGGGCAAAGATCCCCCCTTCTATTTCTGGTTCGAGCTTTTTTCCTCTTTGAGTTTAAAGGGGGTTGTTCGTGATTTTTGTTAAAAATGATTATTAAGGGTTTATTGTCATTTTTAGTATTTATTTTGATTGGAAAGTTGCTGTATTTAAACTCTATTAAATAGTCGGGGGTTATATTCGGTTGTCGATAGTTTTAAGGTTAACTTTTCACCAGAGGTAGTAATTGTTTTTCAATTAGAAGGGGGATGTTGTAAGTAGATTATTGCCTGGGTGGAATAGGTAGGAGATGGCTATTTGGTGTTTAACCTTTATATAAGGTTGACTTTTGTTTTACCCCTTATCCTTTCCCCTGAGGCTTGCCTTGCGAGGAATAAGGGAGGCATACTAGTAAGGGGGTGTTAGTGTGCATGTTGATATAAAAGTTTTGTATTTTTATTTGTGATGTAGTAAGTCGGGGTTTTCTGGTTAATTATGTTAATTGAGATTTTATTTTTGGTTTTGTGTTTTGTAAATTATTAAAAATTGTTAAAATGTTATGGATGATATTAGTTATGTTTTTTAATTTATTATATTTTTATTGTTTGAATTATTATTTTGGATGGTTAGGTATTGTAGGTGGATGTTGTTGTTGGATGTTGTTTAGATTGTTTTTTTTAACATTATATATTATAAAAAAAAGGTGTGAGTGGTACTTATTTGCTGTGTGTTTCATATTCTCTGGATATTTACAGAGATCAGTGACTTTATTGTCATTTTTGTTTCCTTTCTTTTTTACAAAGGAAGTTAATTTAGATAGTGTTGATGTACCAGAGGTTTCTCAGGTTTCTGAGAGTCCTCAGGAGTTGGAGGTTGTTAGTGGTAAGGATGGGGAGAAGGAGGAAGAGGATGAAGATGAAGGGTGGTGGTATCCACTTGTTGTTATATCTATTTCTATTATAATAGTGGTTGTTTGGATTTATTATTTTAGTTATCCTGTTCCAGTGGTTTTGGAAAGTTCGGTGGAAACCCCAGCTGTGGGCGAAGTAGAGGTCAGATTGGGAAATCTGGTAGGAGGTGAGACCGCGGTTGGTGGTAGGGTAGGTCAGCCTTCTCTGGGGGAGACTGCTATTAGTGGTATTAATACTAATTCTGTAGAATTAGAAGAAGATAGTTATGAGGTTCGTATGTGGATGTACAGGAGGGGTTATTATGATGACCCTATTTATCTATGTAGAGAGCATGAGAGTAGCTTAATACAGAAATGGGAGGAAGAGTTAAAGAAAACTAAACTAGATATAGCAAATGTAAACAAAGCTATTCGTTTGGAGAAGACTTTATTGGATTCTAAGGAAGAGAAAGGGATTACTCAAGTAACTAGTTCTGTTTCTAGTTTGGAGGAATCTTTGGCTAAGCTTTATGATAGGCTTGAGCAGATTAAGGATATTATTAGTTTGATAAAATCTAATAAATATCGAGTAAGGAGTAGAAGAAATCTTTAATATATTTGAAGATTATTTGTGCTAGGTAAGTAAAGAATAATGGGTAGCACTTTTGCTTCAGTTCTCCCTGAAGCAATGGGAATTGCAGACGAGGGCAAAGATCCCCCCTTCTATTTCTGGTTCTGGTTTTTTATTTTATGTCAAAGGGGGTTGTTCGTAATTTTTATTAAGGGTTTATTGTTATTTTTAGTATTTATTTTGATTGAATGGAAAGTTGCTGTATTTAAACTATTAAATAGTCGAAGGTTATATTCGGTTGTCGATAGTTTTAAGGTTAACTTTTCACCAGAGGTAGTAATTGTTTTTCAATTAGAAGGGGGATGTTGCAAGTAGATTATTGCCTAGGTGGAATAGGTAGGAGATGGCTATTTGGTGTTTGACCTTTATATAAGGTTGACTTTTGTTTTACCCCTTATCCTTTCCCCTGAGGCTTGCCTTGCGAGGAATAAGGGAGGCATACTAGTAAGGGGGTGTAGTGTGCATGTTGATATAAAAGTTTTGTATTTTTATTTGTGATGTAGTAAGTCGGGGTTTTCTAGTTAATTATGTTAATTGAGATTTTATTTTTGGTTTTGTGTTTTGTGAATTATTAAAAATTGTTAAAATGTTATGGATGATATTAGTTATGTTTTTTAATTTATTATATTTTTATTGTTTGAATTATTATTTTGGATGGTTAGGTATTGTAGGTGGATGTTGTTGTTGGATGTTGTTTAGATTGTTTTTTTTAACATTATATATTATAAAAAAAAGGTGTGAGTGGTACTTATTTGCTGTGTGTTTCATATTCTCTGGATATTTACAGAGATCAGTGACTTTATTGTCATTTTTGTTTCCTTTCTTTTTTACAAAGGAAGTTAATTTAGATAGTGTTGATGTACCAGAGGTTTCTCAGGTTTCTGAGAGTCCTCAGGAGTTGGAGGTTGTTAGTGGTAAGGATGGGGAGAAGGAGGAAGAGGATGAAGATGAAGGGTGGTGGTATCCACTTGTTGTTATATCTATTTCTATTATAATAGTGGTTGTTTGGATTTATTATTTTAGTTATCCTGTTCCAGTGGTTTTGGAAAGTTCGGTGGAAACCCCAGCTGTGGGCGAAGTAGAGGTCAGATTGGGAAATCTGGTAGGAGGTGAGACCGCGGTTGGTGGTAGGGTAGGTCAGCCTTCTCTGGGGGAGACTGCTATTAGTGGTATTAATACTAATTCTGTAGAATTAGAAGAAGATAGTTATGAGGTTCGTATGTGGATGTACAGGAGGGGTTATTATGATGACCCTATTTATCTATGTAGAGAGCATGAGAGTAGCTTAATACAGAAATGGGAGGAAGAGTTAAAGAAAACTAAACTAGATATAGCAAATGTAAACAAAGCTATTCGTTTGGAGAAGACTTTATTGGATTCTAAGGAAGAGAAAGGGATTACTCAAGTAACTAGTTCTGTTTCTAGTTTGGAGGAATCTTTGGCTAAGCTTTATGATAGGCTTGAGCAGATTAAGGATATTATTAGTTTGATAAAATCTAATAAATATCGAGTAAGGAGTAGAAGAAATCTTTAATATATTTGAAGATTATTTGTGCTAGGTAAGTAAAGAATAATGGGTAGCACTTTTGCTTCAGTTCTCCCTGTAGCATTGGGAATTGCAGACGAGGGCAAAGATCCCCCCTTCTATTTCTGGTTCTGGTTTTTTATTTTATGTCAAAGGGGGTTGTTCGTAATTTTTATTAAGGGTTTATTGTCCTTTTTAGTATTTATTTTGATTGGAAAGTTGCTGTAGGGTTTATTTGGTTTTTTCTTATTAATTGGAATTTATGTTAATTGAGATTTTATTTTTGGTTTTGTGTGTTTTGAATTATTAAAAATTGTTAAAATGTTATGGATGATATTAGTTATGTTTTTTAATTTATTATATTTTTATTGTTTGAATTATTATTTTGGATGGTTAGGTATTGTAGGTGGATGTTGTTGTTGGATGTTGTTTAGATTGTTTTTTTTAACATTATGTATTATAAAAAAAAGGTGTAGGTCGTACTTATTTGTTGTGTGTTTCATATTTTCTGGATATTTACAGAGATCAGTGACTTTATTGTCATTTTTGTTTCCTTTCTTTTTTACAAAGGAAGTTAATTTAGATAGTGTTGATGTACCAGAGGTTTCTCAGGTTTCTGAGAGTCCTCAGGAGTTGGAGGTTGTTAGTGGTAAGGATGGTGAAAAGGAGGAAAAGGATGAAGGGTGGTGGTATCCATTTGCTATTTTGTCTATTCCTATTATAATAGCGATTGGGCTTTCGATTTATTATTTTTATTATCCTGTTCCAGTAGTTTTGGAAAGTGCGGGGGAAACCCCAGCTGTGGGCGAAGTAGATGTCAGATTGGAAAATCTGGTAGGAGGTGAGACCGCGGTTGGTGGTAAAGTAGGTCAGCCTTCTTTGGCTGAGAAGGCTACTAGGGTTTTGTTAGTGGATGCGGAGTTTAGTGGTATTAATGTTGATCCTGTAGAATTAGAAGGAGATAGTTTGGAGGCTCGTATGCGGAGATGTGGGACGGGGTTTTATGAGGACCCTGTTTATATAAGTAAAGAGCACGAGAGTAGATTAATACAGAAATGGGAGGAAGAGTTAAGGAAAACTAATTTAGAGATGGCTAGTGTAGATAGAGCTATTCGTTGGGAGAAGGCGATATTGGATTCTAGGAAAGAGAAAGGGTTTTCTGATGTATCTAGTTCGGTTTCTAGTTGGGAGGAATCTTTGGTTAAACTCAATGCTAGGGCAGATCAGATTAGGGATGTTGTTAGGCTAATAAGAGCTAATAGGAATCGAATATGGTGTAGAAATAATCTTTAATATATTTGAAGATTATTTGTGCTAGGTAAGTAAAGAATAATGGGTAGCACTTTTGCTTCAGTTCTCCCTGAAGCAATGGGAATTGCAGACGAGGGCAAAGATCCCCCCTTCTATTTCTGGTTCGAGCTTTTTTCCTCTTTGAGTTTAAAGGGGGTTGCTCGTGATTTTTATTAAGGGTTTATTGTCCTTTTTAGTATTTATTTTGATTGGAAAGTTGTTATACTAAATCTTATTAAATAGTCGGGGGTTATATTCGGTTTTTCTTATTAATCGGAATCTATGTCAATTTTAATAGATTTTAGTAAAAAATCCGTTTTGTTGGAGTTTTAGTTTTCGTTATTTTTAGTTATTCCCTTCCCCTATCCTTTCCCTTAAAGGCTTGCCTTGCGAGGGTAGGGGGATATTATTAGTAAAAGGGTGTTCTAGTAATTTTTATCATCTTCTTACTTTAAGTTTTTTGATCAAGTATCGATAGTTTAAAGGTTAACTTTTCACCAGAGGTAGTAATTGTTTTTCAATTAGAAGGGGGACTCATGTCTGACGTTGCAAGTAGGTTATTGCCTAGGTGAATAGGTAGGAGATGGTTATTTTGGTGTTTGACTTTTATATAAGGTTAACTTTGTTTTACCCCTTATCCTTTCCCCTGAGGCTTGCCTTGCGAGGATAAGGGAGGCATACTAGTAAGGGGGTGTTCTAGTGTGCATGTTGTTTGTTTGTTCTGTTCTTAGTTTTTAAGGACTATCCTCTTGTTCTGCTTGATTCTGCGATTATCTTGCAGACGAGGGCAAAGATCCCCCCTTCTACTTCTGGTTCGAGCTTTTTTCCTCTTTGAGTTTAAAGGGGGTTGCTCGTGATTTTTGTTAAAAATGGTTATTAGAGGTTTTCTTGCATTTTTAGTATTAATATTGATTATTAGTTGTTATACTAAATCTTATTAAATAGTCGGGGGTTATATTCGGTTTTTCCTATTAATCGGAATCTATGTCAATTTTAATAGATTTTAGTAAAAAATCCTGTTTTGTTGGAGTTTTAGTTTTCGTTATTTTTAGTTATTCCCTTCCCCTATCCTTTCCCTTAAAGGCTTGCCTTGCGAGGGTAGGGGGATATTATTAGTAAAAGGGTGTTCTAGTAATTTTTATCATCTTCTTACTTTAAGTTTTTTGATCAAGTATCGATAGTTTAAAGGTTAACTTTTCACCAGAGGTAGTAATTGTTTTTCAATTAGAAGGGGGACTCATGTCTGACGTTGCAAGTAGGTTATTGCCTAGGTGAATAGGTAGGAGATGGTTATTTGGTGTTTGACCTTTATATAAGGTTAACTTTGTTTTACCCCTTATCCTTTCCCCTGAGGCTTGCCTTGCGAGGATAAGGGAGGCATACTAGTAAGGGGGTGTTCTAGTGTGCATGTTGTTTGTTTGTTCTGTTCTTAGTTTTTAAGGACTATCCTCTTGTTCTGCTTGATTCTGCGATTATCTTGCAGACGAGGGCAAAGATCCCCCCTTCTACTTCTGGTTCGAGCTTTTTTCCTCTTTGAGTTTAAAGGGGGTTGCTCGTGATTTTTGTTAAAAATGGTTATTAGAGGTTTTCTTGCATTTTTAGTATTAATATTGATTATTAGTTGTTATACTAAATCTTATTAAATAGTCGGGGGTTATATTCGGTTTTTCCTATTAATCGGAATCTATGTCAATTTTAATAGATTTTAGTAAAAAATCCTGTTTTGTTGGAGTTTTAGTTTTCGTTATTTTTAGTTATTCCCTTCCCCTATCCTTTCCCTTAAAGGCTTGCCTTGCGAGGGTAGGGGGATATTATTAGTAAAAGGGTGTTCTAGTAATTTTTATCATCTTCTTACTTTAAGTTTTTTGATCAAGTATCGATAGTTTAAAGGTTAACTTTTCACCAGAGGTAGTAATTGTTTTTCAATTAGAAGGGGGACTCATGTCTGACGTTGCAAGTAGGTTATTGCCTAGGTGAATAGGTAGGAGATGGTTATTTGGTGTTTGACCTTTATATAAGGTTAACTTTGTTTTACCCCTTATCCTTTCCCCTGAGGCTTGCCTTGCGAGGATAAGGGAGGCATACTAGTAAGGGGGTGTTCTAGTGTGCATGTTGTTTGTTTGTTCTGTTCTTAGTTTTTAAGGACTATCCTCTTGTTCTGCTTGATTCTGCGATTATCTTGCAGACGAGGGCAAAGATCCCCCCTTCTATTTCTGGTTCGAGCTTTTTTCCTCTTTGAGTTTAAAGGGGGTTGCTCGTGATTTTTGTTAAAAATGGTTATTAGAGGTTTTCTTGCATTTTTAGTATTAATATTGATTATTAGTTGTTATACTAAATCTTATTAAATAGTCGGGGGTTATATTCGGTTTTTCCTATTAATCGGAATCTATGTCAATTTTAATAGATTTTAGTAAAAAATCCTGTTTTGTTGGAGTTTTAGTTTTCGTTATTTTTAGTTATTCCCTTCCCCTATCCTTTCCCTTAAAGGCTTGCCTTGCGAGGGTAGGGGGATATTATTAGTAAAAGGGTGTTCTAGTAATTTTTATCATCTTCTTACTTTAAGTTTTTTGATCAAGTATCGATAGTTTAAAGGTTAACTTTTCACCAGAGGTAGTAATTGTTTTTCAATTAGAAGGGGGACTCATGTCTGACGTTGCAAGTAGGTTATTGCCTAGGTGAATAGGTAGGAGATGGTTATTTGGTGTTTGACTTTTATATAAGGTTGACTTTTGCTTTGTCCCTTATCCTTTCCCCTGAGGCTTGCCTTGCGAGGATAAGGGAGGCATACTAGTAAGGGGGTGTTCTAGTGTGCATGTTGTTTGTTTGTTCTGTTCTTAGTTTTTAAGGACTATCCTCTTGTTCTGCTTGATTCTGCGATTATCTTGCAGACGAGGGCAAAGATCCCCCCTTCTATTTCTGGTTCGAGCTTTTTTCCTCTTTGAGTTTAAAGGGGGTTGCTCGTGATTTTTATTAAGGGTTTATTGTCCTTTTTAGTATTTATTTTGATTGGAAAGTTGTTATACTAAATCTTATTAAATAGTCGGGGGTTATATTCGGTTTTTCTTATTAATCGGAATCTATGTCAATTTTAATAGATTTTAGTAAAAAATCCGTTTTGTTGGAGTTTTAGTTTTCGTTATTTTTAGTTATTCCCTTCCCCTATCCTTTCCCTTAAAGGCTTGCCTTGCGAGGGTAGGGGGATATTATTAGTAAAAGGGTGTTCTAGTAATTTTTATCATCTTCTTACTTTAAGTTTTTTGATCAAGTATCGATAGTTTAAAGGTTAACTTTTCACCAGAGGTAGTAATTGTTTTTCAATTAGAAGGGGGACTCATGTCTGACGTTGCAAGTAGGTTATTGCCTAGGTGAATAGGTAGGAGATGGTTATTTTGGTGTTTGACTTTTATATAAGGTTAACTTTGTTTTACCCCTTATCCTTTCCCCTGAGGCTTGCCTTGCGAGGATAAGGGAGGCATACTAGTAAGGGGGTGTTCTAGTGTGCATGTTGTTTGTTTGTTCTGTTCTTAGTTTTTAAGGACTATCCTCTTGTTCTGCTTGATTCTGCGATTATCTTGCAGACGAGGGCAAAGATCCCCCCTTCTATTTCTGGTTCGAGCTTTTTTCCTCTTTGAGTTTAAAGGGGGTTGCTCGTGATTTTTATTAAGGGTTTATTGTCCTTTTTAGTATTTATTTTGATTGGAAAGTTGTTATACTAAATCTTATTAAATAGTCGGGGGTTATATTCGGTTTTTCTTATTAATCGGAATCTATGTCAATTTTAATAGATTTTAGTAAAAAATCCGTTTTGTTGGAGTTTTAGTTTTCGTTATTTTTAGTTATTCCCTTCCCCTATCCTTTCCCTTAAAGGCTTGCCTTGCGAGGGTAGGGGGATATTATTAGTAAAAGGGTGTTCTAGTAATTTTTATCATCTTCTTACTTTAAGTTTTTTGATCAAGTATCGATAGTTTAAAGGTTAACTTTTCACCAGAGGTAGTAATTGTTTTTCAATTAGAAGGGGGACTCATGTCTGACGTTGCAAGTAGGTTATTGCCTAGGTGAATAGGTAGGAGATGGTTATTTTGGTGTTTGACTTTTATATAAGGTTAACTTTGTTTTACCCCTTATCCTTTCCCCTGAGGCTTGCCTTGCGAGGATAAGGGAGGCATACTAGTAAGGGGGTGTTCTAGTGTGCATGTTGTTTGTTTGTTCTGTTCTTAGTTTTTAAGGACTATCCTCTTGTTCTGCTTGATTCTGCGATTATCTTGCAGACGAGAGCAAAGATCCCCCCTTCTATTTCTGGTTCGAGCTTTTTTCCTCTTTGAGTTTAAAGGGGTTGCTCGTGATTTTTGTTAAAAATGGTTATTAGAGGTTTTCTTGCATTTTTAGTATTAATATTGATTATTAGTTGTTATACTAAATCTTATTAAATAGTCGGGGGTTATATTCGGTTTTTCTTATTAATCGGAATCTATGTCAATTTTAATAGATTTTAGTAAAAAATCCGTTTTGTTGGAGTTTTAGTTTTCGTTATTTTTAGTTATTCCCTTCCCCTATTCTTTCCCTTAAAGGCTTGCCTTGCGAGGGTAGGGGGATATTATTAGTAAAAGGGTGTTCTAGTAATTTTTATCATCTTCTTACTTTAAGTTTTTTGATCAAGTATCGATAGTTTAAAGGTTAACTTTTTACCAGAGGTAGTAATTGTTTTTCAATTAGAAGGGGGACTCATGTCTGACGTTGCAAGTAGGTTATTGCCTAGGTGAATAGGTAGGAGATGGTTATTTTGGTGTTTGACTTTTATATAAGGTTAACTTTGTTTTACCCCTTATCCTTTCCCCTGAGGCTTGCCTTGCGAGGATAAGGGAGGCATACTAGTAAGGGGGTGTTCTAGTGTGCATGTTGTTTGTTTGTTCTGTTCTTAGTTTTTAAGGACTATCCTCTTGTTCTGCTTGATTCTGCGATTATCTTGCAGACGAGAGCAAAGATCCCCCCTTCTATTTCTGGTTCGAGCTTTTTTCCTCTTTGAGTTTAAAGGGGTTGCTCGTGATTTTTGTTAAAAATGGTTATTAGAGGTTTTCTTGCATTTTTAGTATTAATATTGATTATTAGTTGTTATACTAAATCTTATTAAATAGTCGGGGGTTATATTCGGTTTTTCTTATTAATCGGAATCTATGTCAATTTTAATAGATTTTAGTAAAAAATCCGTTTTGTTGGAGTTTTAGTTTTCGTTATTTTTAGTTATTCCCTTCCCCTATCCTTTCCTTTAAAGGCTTGCCTTGCGAGGATAGGGGGATATTATTAGTAAAAGGGTGTTCTAGTAATTTTTATCATCTTCTTACTTTAAGTTTTTTGATCAAGTATCGATAGTTTAAAGGTTAACTTTTCACCAGAGGTAGTAATTGTTTTTCAATTAGAAGGGGGACTCATGTCTGACGTTGCAAGTAGGTTATTGCCTAGGTGAATAGGTAGGAGATGGTTATTTGGTGTTTGACTTTTATATAAGGTTGACTTTTGCTTTGTCCCTTATCCTCTCCCCTGAGGCTTGCCTTGCGAGGATAAGGGAGGCATACTAGTAAGGGGGTGTTCTAGTGTGCATGTTGTTTGTTTGTTCTGTTCTTAGTTTTTAAGGACTATCCTCTTGTTCTGCTTGATTCTGCGATTATCTTGCAGACGAGAGCAAAGATCCCCCCTTCTATTTCTGGTTCGAGCTTTTTTCCTCTTTGAGTTTAAAGGGGGTTGCTCGTGATTTTTGTTAAAAATGGTTATTAGAGGTTTTCTTGCATTTTTAGTATTAATATTGATTATTAGTTGTTATACTAAATCTTATTAAATAGTCGGGGGTTATATTCGGTTTTTCTTATTAATCGGAATCTATGTCAATTTTAATAGATTTTAGTAAAAAATCCGTTTTGTTGGAGTTTTAGTTTTCGTTATTTTTAGTTATTCCCTTCCCCTATCCTTTCCTTTAAAGGCTTGCCTTGCGAGGATAGGGGGATATTATTAGTAAAAGGGTGTTCTAGTAATTTTTATCATCTTCTTACTTTAAGTTTTTTGATCAAGTATCGATAGTTTAAAGGTTAACTCTTCACCAGAGGTAGTAATTGTTTTTCAATTAGAAGGGGGACTCATGTCTGACGTTGCAAGTAGGTTATTGCCTAGGTGAATAGGTAGGAGATGGTTATTTGGTGTTTGACTTTTATATAAGGTTGACTTTTGCTTTGTCCCTTATCCTCTCCCCTGAGGCTTGCCTTGCGAGGATAAGGGAGGCATACTAGTAAGGGGGTGTTCTAGTGTGCATGTTGTTTGTTTGTTCTGTTCTTAGTTTTTAAGGACTATCCTCTTGTTCTGCTTGATTCTGCGATTATCTTGCAGACGAGGGCAAAGATCCCCCCTTCTATTTCTGGTTCGAGCTTTTTTCCTCTTTGAGTTTAAAGGGGGTTGCTCGTGATTTTTGTTAAAAATGGTTATTAGAGGTTTTCTTGCATTTTTAGTATTAATATTGATTATTAGTTGTTATACTAAATCTTATTAAATAGTCGGGGGTTATATTCGGTTTTTCCTATTAATCGGAATCTATGTCAATTTTAATAGATTTTAGTAAAAAATCCGTTTTGTTGGAGTTTTAGTTTTCGTTATTTTTAGTTATTCCCTTCCCCTATCCTTTCCCTTAAAGGCTTGCCTTGCGAGGATAGGGGGATATTATTAGTAAAAGGGTGTTCTAGTAATTTTTATCATCTTCTTACTTTAAGTTTTTTGATCAAGTATCGATAGTTTAAAGGTTAACTTTTCACCAGAGGTAGTAATTGTTTTTCAATTAGAAGGGGGACTCATGTCTGACGTTGCAAGTAGGTTATTGCCTAGGTGAATAGGTAGGAGATGGTTATTTGGTGTTTGACTTTTATATAAGGTTGACTTTTGCTTTGTCCCTTATCCTTTCCCCTGAGGCTTGCCTTGCGAGGATAAGGGAGGCATACTAGTAAGGGGGTGTTCTAGTGTGCATGTTGTTTGTTTGTTCTGTTCTTAGTTTTTAAGGACTATCCTCTTGTTCTGCTTGATTCTGCGATTATCTTGCAGACGAGGGCAAAGATCCCCCCTTCTATTTCTGGTTCGAGCTTTTTTCCTCTTTGAGTTTAAAGGGGGTTGCTCGTGATTTTTGTTAAAAATGGTTATTAGAGGTTTTCTTGCATTTTTAGTATTAATATTGATTATTAGTTGTTATACTAAATCTTATTAAATAGTCGGGGGTTATATTCGGTTTTTCCTATTAATCGGAATCTATGTCAATTTTAATAGATTTTAGTAAAAAATCCGTTTTGTTGGAGTTTTAGTTTTCGTTATTTTTAGTTATTCCCTTCCCCTATCCTTTCCCTTAAAGGCTTGCCTTGCGAGGATAGGGGGATATTATTAGTAAAAGGGTGTTCTAGTAATTTTTATCATCTTCTTACTTTAAGTTTTTTGATCAAGTATCGATAGTTTAAAGGTTAACTTTTCACCAGAGGTAGTAATTGTTTTTCAATTAGAAGGGGGACTCATGTCTGACGTTGCAAGTAGGTTATTGCCTAGGTGAATAGGTAGGAGATGGTTATTTGGTGTTTGACTTTTATATAAGGTTGACTTTTGCTTTGTCCCTTATCCTTTCCCCTGAGGCTTGCCTTGCGAGGATAAGGGAGGCATACTAGTAAGGGGGTGTTCTAGTGTGCATGTTGTTTGTTTGTTCTGTTCTTAGTTTTTAAGGACTATCCTCTTGTTCTGCTTGATTCTGCGATTATCTTGCAGACGAGGGCAAAGATCCCCCCTTCTATTTCTGGTTCGAGCTTTTTTCCTCTTTGAGTTTAAAGGGGGTTGCTCGTGATTTTTGTTAAAAATGGTTATTAGAGGTTTTCTTGCATTTTTAGTATTAATATTGATTATTAGTTGTTATACTAAATCTTATTAAATAGTCGGGGGTTATATTCGGTTTTTCCTATTAATCGGAATCTATGTCAATTTTAATAGATTTTAGTAAAAAATCCGTTTTGTTGGAGTTTTAGTTTTCGTTATTTTTAGTTATTCCCTTCCCCTATCCTTTCCCTTAAAGGCTTGCCTTGCGAGGATAGGGGGATATTATTAGTAAAAGGGTGTTCTAGTAATTTTTATCATCTTCTTACTTTAAGTTTTTTGATCAAGTATCGATAGTTTAAAGGTTAACTTTTCACCAGAGGTAGTAATTGTTTTTCAATTAGAAGGGGGACTCATGTCTGACGTTGCAAGTAGGTTATTGCCTAGGTGAATAGGTAGGAGATGGTTATTTGGTGTTTGACTTTTATATAAGGTTGACTTTTGCTTTGTCCCTTATCCTTTCCCCTGAGGCTTGCCTTGCGAGGATAAGGGAGGCATACTAGTAAGGGGGTGTTCTAGTGTGCAATGTTGTTTGTTTGTTCTGTTCTTAGTTTTTAAGGACTATCCTCTTGTTCTGCTTGATTCTGCGATTATCTTGCAGACGAGGGCAAAGATCCCCCCTTCTATTTCTGGTTCGAGCTTTTTTCCTCTTTGAGTTTAAAGGGGGTTGCTCGTGATTTTTGTTAAAAATGGTTATTAGAGGTTTTCTTGCATTTTTAGTATTAATATTGATTATTAGTTGTTATACTAAATCTTATTAAATAGTCGGGGGTTATATTCGGTTTTTCCTATTAATCGGAATCTATGTCAATTTTAATAGATTTTAGTAAAAAATCCGTTTTGTTGGAGTTTTAGTTTTCGTTATTTTTAGTTATTCCCTTCCCCTATCCTTTCCCTTAAAGGCTTGCCTTGCGAGGATAGGGGGATATTATTAGTAAAAGGGTGTTCTAGTAATTTTTATCATCTTCTTACTTTAAGTTTTTTGATCAAGTATCGATAGTTTAAAGGTTAACTTTTCACCAGAGGTAGTAATTGTTTTTCAATTAGAAGGGGGACTCATGTCTGACGTTGCAAGTAGGTTATTGCCTAGGTGAATAGGTAGGAGATGGTTATTTGGTGTTTGACTTTTATATAAGGTTGACTTTTGCTTTGTCCCTTATCCTTTCCCCTGAGGCTTGCCTTGCGAGGATAAGGGAGGCATACTAGTAAGGGGGTGTTCTAGTGTGCATGTTGTTTGTTTGTTCTGTTCTTAGTTTTTAAGGACTATCCTCTTGTTCTGCTTGATTCTGCGATTATCTTGCAGACGAGGGCAAAGATCCCCCCTTCTATTTCTGGTTCGAGCTTTTTTCCTCTTTGAGTTTAAAGGGGGTTGCTCGTGATTTTTGTTAAAAATGGTTATTAGAGGTTTTCTTGCATTTTTAGTATTAATATTGATTATTAGTTGTTATACTAAATCTTATTAAATAGTCGGGGGTTATATTCGGTTTTTCCTATTAATCGGAATCTATGTCAATTTTAATAGATTTTAGTAAAAAATCCGTTTTGTTGGAGTTTTAGTTTTCGTTATTTTTAGTTATTCCCTTCCCCTATCCTTTCCCTTAAAGGCTTGCCTTGCGAGGATAGGGGGATATTATTAGTAAAAGGGTGTTCTAGTAATTTTTATCATCTTCTTACTTTAAGTTTTTTGATCAAGTATTGATAGTTTAAAGGTTAACTTTTCACCAGAGGTAGTAATTGTTTTTCAATTAGAAGGGGGACTCATGTCTGACGTTGCAAGTAGGTTATTGCCTAGGTGAATAGGTAGGAGATGGTTATTTGGTGTTTGACTTTTATATAAGGTTGACTTTTGCTTTGTCCCTTATCCTTTCCCCTGAGGCTTGCCTTGCGAGGATAAGGGGTAAAATGTAGTTTATTAGTAAGGGGGTGTCCTAATGGCTACTCTTTTCCTTGCACCCTTTTTGGGTATGTATTTCTTTTATATAATAAAAGATGTGAGGGGAAGTATATTTCCCTTACTTTTTAAGAGGTTTGAAATAAATATATCTGTGTGTCGTTCTAGCTATTGTTTAACTTAAAATATAATTTTTAACTTAAATATTTAAGCTTCTATTAGTTTATAGTAGGAGGTTGGCATCTGTTAGCAGATTCTTAAATCTTAGTTAGGGGGAGGTGTATGAATTTTTATTTTGAAAGGTTCTAATTAGTAAAGGGACAACACTTATAACTTAAGGGTTTTCTGTTTTTCCATTTTTTGAAAAAAAAAGCAGTATAAGGACAAGGGGTGTTTTTGCCTTGGAGTTGTAGGTGTATAAATGTTTCTTAAAGGGAGGTACGGGCGATTAGGTGGAAGTATCTCATTTCAATTATTGAAAGGTTTAGCCCCTTCTTGACCTTCATTTTGTAGTCAAATAGATTGGCCAGAATGTTGGTAGGCTTTAAATGAGGGAACCCCCTCGTTGAGAAAGGTTTTAAAGGTTTGACTTTCCTTTAATGGGTTTAAAAGTGGGGACTTTTTTCCTTCGTCGAGGGCATAGTAAAGCTGGGTGTCGATGGAAAAAAGGGAGATCTTGAACTCTTAAAAGTTGGTGTGTACTTTCTGGTTTTGTTTTATTAATAGCTTTTCTTTTCATAAGTTTGAATCCGTACCTAACCTATTTATCAAGAAGTTAGTTGACCGCCACATTGACAATTTTTTGATAAAGGAGGTTAGTTTTAGAGTTATCACGATCTGGAAAGATAAGATTCTACCTATTGGTAAAATAGATAAAGGAAGGAGTTAGCAGGGAGTAGCGAGGTCTCGGGGCCGAGGGGCCTGAGGTTGGGATAACTGCATTAAGGTTTGTCTAGGATTGGGGCGACTTAAGCCTAGAGGGGACCGGTCTTTTAAAGTTTATCTTGTTTCTTTAAGAGGATTTCAAGGATAAAGGGTTGTTATCTAATATATGTATTCAGTCGTGCTTGTTTATTATCCAACGATAACAGGTCCTCTAGCTGGGGGGGAGATTGAAGGATATGTTACTTATGTGTGAGCATAAGAAGTAGCGCTCTTTTGAAGTCGGGTAATACTCGTGGTACCATTGTAAATGCAATGATGTACTATAGACGGCCGAAGGGTACTTAGGTGTTTTTTAGTAGAATGGAGATTCTTTTTACTTTTTGGCAGTTTGTGGTGTGTTTTGGATTTATTTTGTGTTGGTTACCTATTGTTTTCCTTAATATAATTATATAATAGGTATTATATATGTAATATATAATACCATATATCATTATTATATAATGATATATATAGAAGGGAGACTATATCCTCTGTTGCAAATAGATATTACACATGTGAGAACATGAAAGTAATCCTTTTGAGGTATTAACCCAAGAGGATACTTTGGGCTAATTAACCAAGAGGATACTTTGGGCTAATGTGTGTAATAGCTAGGGGTGACAGAGGGATGGGGTATTCCTTCATGTGGTATTAGTGGGTGTTTTGTTGTTTTTGTTAGGTATGGGGGTGTAGTAGGGATGGATATTGAAGAGATAGGGAAGGACTTAGAATATGGAGGGTTAGAGAATAGCGGCCTAAGTGTAAAGCACAACTTCTCTAATCCTCTATCTCCTGAGAGACTGAGTGATCTCTGAGATATTGTTGGTATAGGGTAAAGTGGGAGGATTACGGTTGGAGGATTAGAGTTAGTGAGGAGTATTAGTATGGCTTGAGAGATCCGTAGGCCGTAGGGGACTCCCCGCCTGCCCACGGGAGAGTCAATACCTCTGATGGTAGACAAGGAGATCGTCTCTAGATGCCATCTTCTATATCTCCTCAGTGTAAACTCTACTCTAATGCCTCCATAAGAAGTTAATCCTCTTACTATACCTTAGTATATACCCTTATGTATTAAGAGGTATATATTCCTTGTTTGCTTTTCTTTTATTTAATAAAAAGGAGGAGTGTAGTGTAGGGATGGATATTGAAGAGATAGGGAAGGACTTAGAATATGGAGGGTTAGAGAATAGCGGCCTAAGTGTAAAGCACAACTTCTCTAATCCTCTATCTCCTGAGAGACTGAGTGATCTCTGAGATATTGTTGGTATAGGGTAAAGTGGGAGGATTACGGTTGGAGGATTAGAGTTAGTGAGGAGTATTAGTATGGCTTGAGAGATCCGTAGGCCGTAGGGGACTCCCCGCCTGCCCACGGGAGAGTCAATACCTCTGATGGTAGACAAGGAGATCGTCTCTAGATGCCATCTTCTATATCTCCTCAGTGTAAACTCTACTCTAATGCCTCCATAAGAAGTTAATCCTCTTACTATACCTTGGTATATACCCTTACGTATTAAGAGGTATATAATCTTTCTCTTTTCTTCTTTTATTTAATAAAATGGAGGAGTGTAGTGTTAGGGATGGATATTGAAGAGATAGGGAAGGATTTAGAATATGGAGGGTTAGAGAATAGCGGCCTAAGTGTAAAGCACAACTTCTCTAATCCTCTATCTCCTGAGAGACTGAGTGATCTCTGAGATATTGTTGGTATAGGGTAAAGTGGGAGGATTACGGTTGGAGGATTAGAGTTAGTGAGGAGTATTAGTATGGCTTGAGAGATCCGTAGGCCGTAGGGGACTCCCCGCCTGCCCACGGGAGAGTCAATACCTCTGATGGTAGACAAGGAGATCGTCTCTAGATGCCATCTTCTATATCTCCTCAGTGTAAACTCTACTCTAATGCCTCCATAAGAAGTTAATCCTCTTACTATACCTTAGTATATACCCTTATGTATTAAGAGGTATATATTCCTTGTTTGCTTTTCTTTTATTTAATAAAAAGGAGGAGTGTAGTGTAGGGATGGATATTGAAGAGATAGGGAAGGATTTAGAATATGGAGGGTTAGAGAATAGCGGCCTAAGTGTAAAGCACAACTTCTCTAATCCTCTATCTCCTGAGAGACTGAGTGATCTCTGAGATATTGTTGGTATAGGGTAAAGTGGGAGGATTACGGTTGGAGGATTAGAGTTAGTGAGGAGTATTAGTATGGCTTGAGAGATCCGTAGGCCGTAGGGGACTCCCCGCCTGCCCACGGGAGAGTCAATACCTCTGATGGTAGACAAGGAGATCGTCTCTAGATGCCATCTTCTATATCTCCTCAGTGTAAACTCTACTCTAATGCCTCCATAAGAAGTTAATCCTCTTACTATACCTTGGTATATACCCTTACGTATTAAGAGGTATATATTCCTTGTTTGCTTTTCTTTTATTTAATAAAAAGGAGGAGTGTAGTGTAGGGATGGATATTGAAGAGATAGGGAAGGACTTAGAATATGGAGGGTTAGAGAATAGCGGCCTAAGTGTAAAGCACAACTTCTCTAATCCTCTATCTCCTGAGAGACTGAGTGATCTCTGAGATATTGTTGGTATAGGGTAAAGTGGGAGGATTACGGTTGGAGGATTAGAGTTAGTGAGGAGTATTAGTATGGCTTGAGAGATCCGTAGGCCGTAGGGGACTCCCCGCCTGCCCACGGGAGAGTCAATACCTCTGATGGTAGACAAGGAGATCGTCTCTAGATGCCATCTTCTATATCTCCTCAGTGTAAACTCTACTCTAATGCCTCCATAAGAAGTTAATCCTCTTACTATACCTTAGTATATACCCTTACGTATTAAGAGGTATATAATCTTTCTCTTTTCTTCTTTTATTTAATAAAAAGGAGGAGTGTAGTGTAGGGATGGATATTGAAGAGATAGGGAAGGACTTAGAATATGGAGGGTTAGAGAATAGCGGCCTAAGTGTAAAGCACAACTTCTCTAATCCTCTATCTCCTGAGAGACTGAGTGATCTCTGAGATATTGTTGGTATAGGGTAAAGTGGGAGGATTACGGTTGGAGGATTAGAGTTAGTGAGGAGTATTAGTATGGCTTGAGAGATCCGTAGGCCGTAGGGGACTCCCCGCCTGCCCACGGGAGAGTCAATACCTCTGATGGTAGACAAGGAGATCGTCTCTAGATGCCATCTTCTATATCTCCTCAGTGTAAACTCTACTCTAATGCCTCCATAAGAAGTTAATCCTCTTACTATACCTTAGTATATACCCTTATGTATTAAGAGGTATATAATCTTTCTGGGGGTTGTTTTAGTATTGGAGAAGATTTTATTGGGGATATGGGGGGTTCGGGGGGAGAAGGGGATTTTTGGTTTTATTTTCTTTGTCTAAGGGGGTTGTTCGTGATTTTTGTTAAAAATGATTATTAAGGGTTTATTGTCATTTTTAGTATTTATTTTGATTGGAAAGTTGCTGTATTTAAACTCTATTAAATAGTCGAGGGTTATATTCGGTTTTTCCTATTAATCGGAATCTATGTTAATTTTAATAGATTTTAGTAAAAAATCCTGTTTTTAATGGCTTGTTGTTTTGGTTTGTTTTATGGGGGTTTTACCCTAATCTCCTATTTTACTTTCTTTCCTAGTTTTTGTTGTTGCTTGTCAATTTCTCTTATTTTGGTCATTTTTAAATTTTGACCATATAAGAGAGAAGTGAGATACCGAGCTCCTTTTTCTATTTAAACTCGTTTTTGATGTTTGGTTTGGTTAGTTTCTGCAGATTTTTCTCTTATTTTGGTCATTTTTAAATTTTGACCATATAAGAGAGAAGTGAGATACCGAGCTCACTTTTCTATTTTTAAAACCGTTTTTCAGTTTACCTTTTGGTTTTTGTTCCTTTAGTTTTTTTGTTTTTATTTCTATTTATTTTAGCTAAAGGTTTAGTTTCTGTGAATTATTCTCTTATTTTGGTCATTTTTAAATTTTGACCATATAAGAGAGAAGTGAGATACCGAGCTCACTTTCTATTTTAAAAGTTTGCCAAGGAGGTTTTTGCGGTGTTTTGCTTTTATTTAGTTTAGTACGGTTTAACTTCGGGTGGAGTTCTCCCTGTAGCATTGGGAATTGCAGACGAGGGCAAAGATCCCCCCTTCTATTTCTGGTTCTGGTTTTTTATTTTCTTTGTCTAAGGGGGTTGTTCGTGATTTTTGTTAAAAATGATTATTAAGGGTTTATTGTCATTTTTAGTATTTATTTTGATTGGAAAGTTGCTGTATTTAAACTCTATTAAATAGTCGAGGGTTATATTCGGTTTTTCCTATTAATCGGAATCTATGTCAATTTTAATAGATTTTAGTAAAAAATCCTGTTTTTAATGGCTTGTTGTTTTGGTTTGTTTTATGGGGGTTTTACCCTAATCTCCTATTTTACTTTCTTTCCTAGTTTTTGTTGTTGCTTGTCAATTTCTCTTATTTTGGTCATTTTTAAATTTTGACCATATAAGAGAGAAGTGAGATACCGAGCTCCTTTTTCTATTTAAAAACTCGTTTTTGATGTTTGGTTTGGTTAGTTTCTGCAGATTTTTCTCTTATTTTGGTCATTTTTAAATTTTGACCATATAAGAGAGAAGTGAGATACCGAGCTCACTTTTCTATTTTTAAAACCGTTTTTCAGTTTACCTTTTGGTTTTTGTTCCTTTAGTTTTTTTGTTTTTATTTCTATTTATTTTAGCTAAAGGTTTAGTTTCTGTGAATTATTCTCTTATTTTGGTCATTTTTAAATTTTGACCATATAAGAGAGAAGTGAGATACCGAGCTCACTTTCTATTTTAAAAGTTTGCCAAGGAGGTTTTTGCGGTGTTTTGCTTTTATTTAGTTTAGTACGGTTTAACTTCGGGTGGAGTTCTCCCTGTAGCATTGGGAATTGCAGACGAGGGCAAAGATCCCCCCTTCTATTTCTGGTTCTGGTTTTTTATTTTCTTTGTCTAAGGGGGTTGTTCGTGATTTTTGTTAAAAATGATTATTAAGGGTTTATTGTCATTTTTAGTATTTATTTTGATTGGAAAGTTGCTGTATTTAAACTCTATTAAATAGTCGAGGGTTATATTCGGTTTTTCCTATTAATCGGAATCTATGTCAATTTTAATAGATTTTAGTAAAAAATCCTGTTTTTAATGGCTTGTTGTTTTGGTTTGTTTTATGGGGGTTTTACCCTAATCTCCTATTTTACTTTCTTTCCTAGTTTTTGTTGTTGCTTGTCAATTTCTCTTATTTTGGTCATTTTTAAATTTTGACCATATAAGAGAGAAGTGAGATACCGAGCTCCTTTTTCTATTTAAACTCGTTTTTGATGTTTGGTTTGGTTAGTTTCTGCAGATTTTTCTCTTATTTTGGTCATTTTTAAATTTTGACCATATAAGAGAGAAGTGAGATACCGAGCTCACTTTTCTATTTTTAAAACCGTTTTTCAGTTTACCTTTTGGTTTTTGTTCCTTTAGTTTTTTTGTTTTTATTTCTATTTATTTTAGCTAAAGGTTTAGTTTCTGTGAATTATTCTCTTATTTTGGTCATTTTTAAATTTTGACCATATAAGAGAGAAGTGAGATACCGAGCTCACTTTCTAAGTTTTGCCAAGGAGGTTTTTGCGGTGTTTTGCTTTTATTTAGTTTAGTACGGTTTAACTTCGGGTGGAGTTCTCCCTGTAGCATTGGGAATTGCAGACGAGGGCAAAGATCCCCCCTTCTATTTCTGGTTCTGGTTTTTTATTTTCTTTGTCTAAGGGGGTTGTTCGTGATTTTTGTTAAAAATGATTATTAAGGGTTTATTGTCATTTTTAGTATTTATTTTGATTGGAAAGTTGCTGTATTTAAACTCTATTAAATAGTCGAGGGTTATATTCGGTTTTTCCTATTAATCGGAATCTATGTCAATTTTAATAGATTTTAGTAAAAAATCCTGTTTTTAATGGCTTGTTGTTTTGGTTTGTTTTATGGGGGTTTTACCCTAATCTCCTATTTTACTTTCTTTCCTAGTTTTTGTTGTTGCTTGTCAATTTCTCTTATTTTGGTCATTTTTAAATTTTGACCATATAAGAGAGAAGTGAGATACCGAGCTCCTTTTTCTATTTAAAAACTCGTTTTTGATGTTTGGTTTGGTTAGTTTCTGCAGATTTTTCTCTTATTTTGGTCATTTTTAAATTTTGACCATATAAGAGAGAAGTGAGATACCGAGCTCACTTTTCTATTTTAAAACCGTTTTTCAGTTTACCTTTTGGTTTTTGTTCCTTTAGTTTTTTTGTTTTTAATTTCTATTTATTTCAGCTAAAGGTTTAGTTTCTGTGAATTATTCTCTTATTTTGGTCATTTTTAAATTTTGACCATATAAGAGAGAAGTGAGATACCGAGCTCACTTTCTAAGTTTTGCCAAGGAGGTTTTTGCGGTGTTTTGCTTTTATTTAGTTTAGTACGGTTTAACTTCGGGTGGAGTTCTCCCTGTAGCATTGGGAATTGCAGACGAGGGCAAAGATCCCCCCTTCTATTTCTGGTTCTGGTTTTTTATTTTCTTTGTCTAAGGGGGTTGTTCGTGATTTTTGTTAAAAATGATTATTAAGGGTTTATTGTCATTTTTAGTATTTATTTTGATTGGAAAGTTGCTGTATTTAAACTCTATTAAATAGTCGAGGGTTATATTCGGTTTTTCCTATTAATCGGAATCTATGTCAATTTTAATAGATTTTAGTAAAAAATCCTGTTTTTAATGGCTTGTTGTTTTGGTTTGTTTTATGGGGGTTTTACCCTAATCTCCTATTTTACTTTCTTTCCTAGTTTTTGTTGTTGCTTGTCAATTTCTCTTATTTTGGTCATTTTTAAATTTTGACCATATAAGAGAGAAGTGAGATACCGAGCTCCTTTTTCTATTTAAAAACTCGTTTTTGATGTTTGGTTTGGTTAGTTTCTGCAGATTTTTCTCTTATTTTGGTCATTTTTAAATTTTGACCATATAAGAGAGAAGTGAGATACCGAGCTCACTTTTCTATTTTAAAACCGTTTTTCAGTTTACCTTTTGGTTTTTGTTCCTTTAGTTTTTTTGTTTTTAATTTCTATTTATTTCAGCTAAAGGTTTAGTTTCTGTGAATTATTCTCTTATTTTGGTCATTTTTAAATTTTGACCATATAAGAGAGAAGTGAGATACCGAGCTCACTTTCTATTTTAAAAGTTTGCCAAGGAGGTTTTTGCGGTGTTTTGCTTTTATTTAGAGTTTAGTACGGTTTAACTTCGGGTGGAGTTCTCCCTGTAGCATTGGGAATTGCAGACGAGGGCAAAGATCCCCCCTTCTATTTCTGGTTCTGGTTTTTTATTTTCTTTGTCTAAGGGGGTTGTTCGTGATTTTTGTTAAAAATGATTATTAAGGGTTTATTGTCATTTTTAGTATTTATTTTGATTGGAAAGTTGCTGTATTTAAACTCTATTAAATAGTCGAGGGTTATATTCGGTTTTTCCTATTAATCGGAATCTATGTCAATTTTAATAGATTTTAGTAAAAAATCCTGTTTTTAATGGCTTGTTGTTTTGGTTTGTTTTATGGGGGTTTTACCCTAATCTCCTATTTTACTTTCTTTCCTAGTTTTTGTTGTTGCTTGTCAATTTCTCTTATTTTGGTCATTTTTAAATTTTGACCATATAAGAGAGAAGTGAGATACCGAGCTCCTTTTTCTATTTAAAAACTCGTTTTTGATGTTTGGTTTGGTTAGTTTCTGCAGATTTTTCTCTTATTTTGGTCATTTTTAAATTTTGACCATATAAGAGAGAAGTGAGATACCGAGCTCACTTTTCTATTTTTAAAACCGTTTTTCAGTTTACCTTTTGGTTTTTGTTCCTTTAGTTTTTTTGTTTTTATTTCTATTTATTTTAGCTAAAGGTTTAGTTTCTGTGAATTATTCTCTTATTTTGGTCATTTTTAAATTTTGACCATATAAGAGAGAAGTGAGATACCGAGCTCACTTTCTATTTTAAAAGTTTGCCAAGGAGGTTTTTGCGGTGTTTTGCTTTTATTTAGTTTAGTACGGTTTAACTTCGGGTGGAGTTCTCCCTGTAGCATTGGGAATTGCAGACGAGGGCAAAGATCCCCCCTTCTATTTCTGGTTCTGGTTTTTTATTTTCTTTGTCTAAGGGGGTTGTTCGTGATTTTTGTTAAAAATGATTATTAAGGGTTTATTGTCATTTTTAGTATTTATTTTGATTGGAAAGTTGCTGTATTTAAACTCTATTAAATAGTCGAGGGTTATATTCGGTTTTTCCTATTAATCGGAATCTATGTCAATTTTAATAGATTTTAGTAAAAAATCCTGTTTTTAATGGCTTGTTGTTTTGGTTTGTTTTATGGGGGTTTTACCCTAATCTCCTATTTTACTTTCTTTCCTAGTTTTTGTTGTTGCTTGTCAATTTCTCTTATTTTGGTCATTTTTAAATTTTGACCATATAAGAGAGAAGTGAGATACCGAGCTCCTTTTTCTATTTAAAAACTCGTTTTTGATGTTTGGTTTGGTTAGTTTCTGCAGATTTTTCTCTTATTTTGGTCATTTTTAAATTTTGACCATATAAGAGAGAAGTGAGATACCGAGCTCACTTTTCTATTTTTAAAACCGTTTTTCAGTTTACCTTTTGGTTTTTGTTCCTTTAGTTTTTTTGTTTTTATTTCTATTTATTTTAGCTAAAGGTTTAGTTTCTGTGAATTATTCTCTTATTTTGGTCATTTTTAAATTTTGACCATATAAGAGAGAAGTGAGATACCGAGCTCACTTTCTATTTTAAAAGTTTTGCCAGGAGGTTTTTGCGGTGTTTTGCTTTTATTTAGAGTTTAGTACGGTTTAACTTCGGGTGGAGTTCTCCCTGTAGCATTGGGAATTGCAGACGAGGGCAAAGATCCCCCCTTCTATTTCTGGTTCTGGTTTTTTATTTTCTTTGTCTAAGGGGGTTGTTCGTGATTTTTGTTAAAAATGATTATTAAGGGTTTATTGTCATTTTTAGTATTTATTTTGATTGGAAAGTTGCTGTATTTAAACTCTATTAAATAGTCGAGGGTTATATTCGGTTTTTCCTATTAATCGGAATCTATGTCAATTTTAATAGATTTTAGTAAAAAATCCTGTTTTTAATGGCTTGTTGTTTTGGTTTGTTTTATGGGGGTTTTACCCTAATCTCCTTTTACTTTCTTTCCTAGTTTTTGTTGTTGCTTGTCAATTTCTCTTATTTTGGTCATTTTTAAATTTTGACCATATAAGAGAGAAGTGAGATACCGAGCTCCTTTTTCTATTTAAAAACTCGTTTTTGATGTTTGGTTTGGTTAGTTTCTGCAGATTTTTCTCTTATTTTGGTCATTTTTAAATTTTGACCATATAAGAGAGAAGTGAGATACCGAGCTCACTTTTCTATTTTTAAAACCGTTTTTCAGTTTACCTTTTGGTTTTTGTTCCTTTAGTTTTTTTGTTTTTATTTCTATTTATTTTAGCTAAAGGTTTAGTTTCTGTGAATTATTCTCTTATTTTGGTCATTTTTAAATTTTGACCATATAAGAGAGAAGTGAGATACCGAGCTCACTTTCTATTTTAAAAGTTTGCCAAGGAGGTTTTTGCGGTGTTTTGCTTTTATTTAGAGTTTAGTACGGTTTAACTTCGGGTGGAGTTCTCCCTGTAGCATTGGGAATTGCAGACGAGGGCAAAGATCCCCCCTTCTATTTCTGGTTCTGGTTTTTTATTTTCTTTGTCTAAGGGGGTTGTTCGTGATTTTTGTTAAAAATGATTATTAAGGGTTTATTGTCATTTTTAGTATTTATTTTGATTGGAAAGTTGCTGTATTTAAACTCTATTAAATAGTCGAGGGTTATATTCGGTTTTTCCTATTAATCGGAATCTATGTCAATTTTAATAGATTTTAGTAAAAAATCCTGTTTTTAATGGCTTGTTGTTTTGGTTTGTTTTATGGGGGTTTTACCCTAATCTCCTATTTTACTTTCTTTCCTAGTTTTTGTTGTTGCTTGTCAATTTCTCTTATTTTGGTCATTTTTAAATTTTGACCATATAAGAGAGAAGTGAGATACCGAGCTCCTTTTTCTATTTAAAAACTCGTTTTTGATGTTTGGTTTGGTTAGTTTCTGCAGATTTTTCTCTTATTTTGGTCATTTTTAAATTTTGACCATATAAGAGAGAAGTGAGATACCGAGCTCACTTTTCTATTTTTAAAACCGTTTTTCAGTTTACCTTTTGGTTTTTGTTCCTTTAGTTTTTTTGTTTTTATTTCTATTTATTTTAGCTAAAGGTTTAGTTTCTGTGAATTATTCTCTTATTTTGGTCATTTTTAAATTTTGACCATATAAGAGAGAAGTGAGATACCGAGCTCACTTTCTATTTTAAAAGTTTGCCAAGGAGGTTTTTGCGGTGTTTTGCTTTTATTTAGAGTTTAGTACGGTTTAACTTCGGGTGGAGTTCTCCCTGTAGCATTGGGAATTGCAGACGAGGGCAAAGATCCCCCCTTCTATTTCTGGTTCTGGTTTTTTATTTTCTTTGTCTAAGGGGGTTGTTCGTGATTTTTGTTAAAAATGATTATTAAGGGTTTATTGTCATTTTTAGTATTTATTTTGATTGGAAAGTTGCTGTATTTAAACTCTATTAAATAGTCGAGGGTTATATTCGGTTTTTCCTATTAATCGGAATCTATGTCAATTTTAATAGATTTTAGTAAAAAATCCTGTTTTTAATGGCTTGTTGTTTTGGTTTGTTTTATGGGGGTTTTACCCTAATCTCCTATTTTACTTTCTTTCCTAGTTTTTGTTGTTGCTTGTCAATTTCTCTTATTTTGGTCATTTTTAAATTTTGACCATATAAGAGAGAAGTGAGATACCGAGCTCCTTTTTCTATTTAAAAACTCGTTTTTGATGTTTGGTTTGGTTAGTTTCTGCAGATTTTTCTCTTATTTTGGTCATTTTTAAATTTTGACCATATAAGAGAGAAGTGAGATACCGAGCTCACTTTTCTATTTTAAAACCGTTTTTCAGTTTACCTTTTGGTTTTTGTTCCTTTAGTTTTTTTGTTTTTATTTCTATTTATTTTAGCTAAAGGTTTAGTTTCTGTGAATTATTCTCTTATTTTGGTCATTTTTAAATTTTGACCATATAAGAGAGAAGTGAGATACCGAGCTCACTTTCTATTTTAAAAGTTTGCCAAGGAGGTTTTTGCGGTGTTTTGCTTTTATTTAGAGTTTAGTACGGTTTAACTTCGGGTGGAGTTCTCCCTGTAGCATTGGGAATTGCAGACGAGGGCAAAGATCCCCCCTTCTATTTCTGGTTCTGGTTTTTTATTTTCTTTGTCTAAGGGGGTTGTTCGTGATTTTTGTTAAAAATGATTATTAAGGGTTTATTGTCATTTTTAGTATTTATTTTGATTGGAAAGTTGCTGTATTTAAACTCTATTAAATAGTCGAGGGTTATATTCGGTTTTTCCTATTAATCGGAATCTATGTCAATTTTAATAGATTTTAGTAAAAAATCCTGTTTTTAATGGCTTGTTGTTTTGGTTTGTTTTATGGGGGTTTTACCCTAATCTCCTATTTTACTTTCTTTCCTAGTTTTTGTTGTTGCTTGTCAATTTCTCTTATTTTGGTCATTTTTAAATTTTGACCATATAAGAGAGAAGTGAGATACCGAGCTCCTTTTTCTATTTAAAAACTCGTTTTTGATGTTTGGTTTGGTTAGTTTCTGCAGATTTTTCTCTTATTTTGGTCATTTTTAAATTTTGACCATATAAGAGAGAAGTGAGATACCGAGCTCACTTTTCTATTTAAAACCGTTTTTCAGTTTACCTTTTGGTTTTTGTTCCTTTAGTTTTTTTGTTTTTATTTCTATTTATTTCAGCTAAAGGTTTAGTTTCTGTGAATTATTCTCTTATTTTGGTCATTTTTAAATTTTGACCATATAAGAGAGAAGTGAGATACCGAGCTCACTTTCTATTTTAAAAGTTTTGCCAGGAGGTTTTTGCGGTGTTTTGCTTTTATTTAGAGTTTAGTACGGTTTAACTTCGGGTGGAGTTCTCCCTGTAGCATTGGGAATTGCAGACGAGGGCAAAGATCCCCCCTTCTATTTCTGGTTCTGGTTTTTTATTTTCTTTGTCTAAGGGGGTTGTTCGTGATTTTTGTTAAAAATGATTATTAAGGGTTTATTGTCATTTTTAGTATTTATTTTGATTGGAAAGTTGCTGTATTTAAACTCTATTAAATAGTCGAGGGTTATATTCGGTTTTTCCTATTAATCGGAATCTATGTCAATTTTAATAGATTTTAGTAAAAAATCCTGTTTTTAATGGCTTGTTGTTTTGGTTTGTTTTATGGGGGTTTTACCCTAATCTCCTATTTTACTTTCTTTCCTAGTTTTTGTTGTTGCTTGTCAATTTCTCTTATTTTGGTCATTTTTAAATTTTGACCATATAAGAGAGAAGTGAGATACCGAGCTCCTTTTTCTATTTAAAAACTCGTTTTTGATGTTTGGTTTGGTTAGTTTCTGCAGATTTTTCTCTTATTTTGGTCATTTTTAAATTTTGACCATATAAGAGAGAAGTGAGATACCGAGCTCACTTTTCTATTTTTAAAACCGTTTTTCAGTTTACCTTTTGGTTTTTGTTCCTTTAGTTTTTTTGTTTTTATTTCTATTTATTTTAGCTAAAGGTTTAGTTTCTGTGAATTATTCTCTTATTTTGGTCATTTTTAAATTTTGACCATATAAGAGAGAAGTGAGATACCGAGCTCACTTTCTATTTTAAAAGTTTGCCAAGGAGGTTTTTGCGGTGTTTTGCTTTTATTTAGAGTTTAGTACGGTTTAACTTCGGGTGGAGTTCTCCCTGTAGCATTGGGAATTGCAGACGAGGGCAAAGATCCCCCCTTCTATTTCTGGTTCTGGTTTTTTATTTTCTTTGTCTAAGGGGGTTGTTCGTGATTTTTGTTAAAAATGATTATTAAGGGTTTATTGTCATTTTTAGTATTTATTTTGATTGGAAAGTTGCTGTATTTAAACTCTATTAAATAGTCGAGGGTTATATTCGGTTTTTCCTATTAATCGGAATCTATGTCAATTTTAATAGATTTTAGTAAAAAATCCTGTTTTTAATGGCTTGTTGTTTTGGTTTGTTTTATGGGGGTTTTACCCTAATCTCCTATTTTACTTTCTTTCCTAGTTTTTGTTGTTGCTTGTCAATTTCTCTTATTTTGGTCATTTTTAAATTTTGACCATATAAGAGAGAAGTGAGATACCGAGCTCCTTTTTCTATTTAAAAACTCGTTTTTGATGTTTGGTTTGGTTAGTTTCTGCAGATTTTTCTCTTATTTTGGTCATTTTTAAATTTTGACCATATAAGAGAGAAGTGAGATACCGAGCTCACTTTTCTATTTTAAAACCGTTTTTCAGTTTACCTTTTGGTTTTTGTTCCTTTAGTTTTTTTGTTTTTATTTCTATTTATTTTAGCTAAAGGTTTAGTTTCTGTGAATTATTCTCTTATTTTGGTCATTTTTAAATTTTGACCATATAAGAGAGAAGTGAGATACCGAGCTCACTTTCTATTTTAAAAGTTTGCCAAGGAGGTTTTTGCGGTGTTTTGCTTTTATTTAGAGTTTAGTACGGTTTAACTTCGGGTGGAGTTCTCCCTGTAGCATTGGGAATTGCAGACGAGGGCAAAGATCCCCCCTTCTATTTCTGGTTCTGGTTTTTTATTTTCTTTGTCTAAGGGGGTTGTTCGTGATTTTTGTTAAAAATGATTATTAAGGGTTTATTGTCATTTTTAGTATTTATTTTGATTGGAAAGTTGCTGTATTTAAACTCTATTAAATAGTCGAGGGTTATATTCGGTTTTTCCTATTAATCGGAATCTATGTCAATTTTAATAGATTTTAGTAAAAAATCCTGTTTTTAATGGCTTGTTGTTTTGGTTTGTTTTATGGGGGTTTTACCCTAATCTCCTATTTTACTTTCTTTCCTAGTTTTTGTTGTTGCTTGTCAATTTCTCTTATTTTGGTCATTTTTAAATTTTGACCATATAAGAGAGAAGTGAGATACCGAGCTCCTTTTTCTATTTAAAAACTCGTTTTTGATGTTTGGTTTGGTTAGTTTCTGCAGATTTTTCTCTTATTTTGGTCATTTTTAAATTTTGACCATATAAGAGAGAAGTGAGATACCGAGCTCACTTTTCTATTTTTAAAACCGTTTTTCAGTTTACCTTTTGGTTTTTGTTCCTTTAGTTTTTTTGTTTTTATTTCTATTTATTTTAGCTAAAGGTTTAGTTTCTGTGAATTATTCTCTTATTTTGGTCATTTTTAAATTTTGACCATATAAGAGAGAAGTGAGATACCGAGCTCACTTTCTATTTTAAAAGTTTGCCAAGGAGGTTTTTGCGGTGTTTTGCTTTTATTTAGAGTTTAGTACGGTTTAACTTCGGGTGGAGTTCTCCCTGTAGCATTGGGAATTGCAGACGAGGGCAAAGATCCCCCCTTCTATTTCTGGTTCTGGTTTTTTATTTTCTTTGTCTAAGGGGGTTGTTCGTGATTTTTGTTAAAAATGATTATTAAGGGTTTATTGTCATTTTTAGTATTTATTTTGATTGGAAAGTTGCTGTATTTAAACTCTATTAAATAGTCGAGGGTTATATTCGGTTTTTCCTATTAATCGGAATCTATGTCAATTTTAATAGATTTTAGTAAAAAATCCTGTTTTTAATGGCTTGTTGTTTTGGTTTGTTTTATGGGGGTTTTACCCTAATCTCCTATTTTACTTTCTTTCCTAGTTTTTGTTGTTGCTTGTCAATTTCTCTTATTTTGGTCATTTTTAAATTTTGACCATATAAGAGAGAAGTGAGATACCGAGCTCCTTTTTCTATTTAAAAACTCGTTTTTGATGTTTGGTTTGGTTAGTTTCTGCAGATTTTTCTCTTATTTTGGTCATTTTTAAATTTTGACCATATAAGAGAGAAGTGAGATACCGAGCTCACTTTTCTATTTTTAAAACCGTTTTTCAGTTTACCTTTTGGTTTTTGTTCCTTTAGTTTTTTTGTTTTTATTTCTATTTATTTTAGCTAAAGGTTTAGTTTCTGTGAATTATTCTCTTATTTTGGTCATTTTTAAATTTTGACCATATAAGAGAGAAGTGAGATACCGAGCTCACTTTCTATTTTAAAAGTTTGCCAAGGAGGTTTTTGCGGTGTTTTGCTTTTATTTAGAGTTTAGTACGGTTTAACTTCGGGTGGAGTTCTCCCTGTAGCATTGGGAATTGCAGACGAGGGCAAAGATCCCCCCTTCTATTTCTGGTTCTGGTTTTTTATTTTCTTTGTCTAAGGGGGTTGTTCGTGATTTTTGTTAAAAATGATTATTAAGGGTTTATTGTCATTTTTAGTATTTATTTTGATTGGAAAGTTGCTGTATTTAAACTCTATTAAATAGTCGAGGGTTATATTCGGTTTTTCCTATTAATCGGAATCTATGTCAATTTTAATAGATTTTAGTAAAAAATCCTGTTTTTAATGGCTTGTTGTTTTGGTTTGTTTTATGGGGGTTTTACCCTAATCTCCTATTTTACTTTCTTTCCTAGTTTTTGTTGTTGCTTGTCAATTTCTCTTATTTTGGTCATTTTTAAATTTTGACCATATAAGAGAGAAGTGAGATACCGAGCTCCTTTTTCTATTTAAAAACTCGTTTTTGATGTTTGGTTTGGTTAGTTTCTGCAGATTTTTCTCTTATTTTGGTCATTTTTAAATTTTGACCATATAAGAGAGAAGTGAGATACCGAGCTCACTTTTCTATTTTAAAACCGTTTTTCAGTTTACCTTTTGGTTTTTGTTCCTTTAGTTTTTTTGTTTTTAATTTCTATTTATTTCAGCTAAAGGTTTAGTTTCTGTGAATTATTCTCTTATTTTGGTCATTTTTAAATTTTGACCATATAAGAGAGAAGTGAGATACCGAGCTCACTTTCTATTTTAAAAGTTTGCCAAGGAGGTTTTTGCGGTGTTTTGCTTTTATTTAGTTTAGTACGGTTTAACTTCGGGTGGAGTTCTCCCTGTAGCATTGGGAATTGCAGACGAGGGCAAAGATCCCCCCTTCTATTTCTGGTTCTGGTTTTTTATTTTCTTTGTCTAAGGGGGTTGTTCGTGATTTTTGTTAAAAATGATTATTAAGGGTTTATTGTCATTTTTAGTATTTATTTTGATTGGAAAGTTGCTGTATTTAAACTCTATTAAATAGTCGAGGGTTATATTCGGTTTTTCCTATTAATCGGAATCTATGTCAATTTTAATAGATTTTAGTAAAAAATCCTGTTTTTAATGGCTTGTTGTTTTGGTTTGTTTTATGGGGGTTTTACCCTAATCTCCTATTTTACTTTCTTTCCTAGTTTTTGTTGTTGCTTGTCAATTTCTCTTATTTTGGTCATTTTTAAATTTTGACCATATAAGAGAGAAGTGAGATACCGAGCTCCTTTTTCTATTTAAAAACTCGTTTTTGATGTTTGGTTTGGTTAGTTTCTGCAGATTTTTCTCTTATTTTGGTCATTTTTAAATTTTGACCATATAAGAGAGAAGTGAGATACCGAGCTCACTTTTCTATTTTAAAACCGTTTTTCAGTTTACCTTTTGGTTTTTGTTCCTTTAGTTTTTTTGTTTTTAATTTCTATTTATTTCAGCTAAAGGTTTAGTTTCTGTGAATTATTCTCTTATTTTGGTCATTTTTAAATTTTGACCATATAAGAGAGAAGTGAGATACCGAGCTCACTTTCTATTTTAAAAGTTTGCCAAGGAGGTTTTTGCGGTGTTTTGCTTTTATTTAGAGTTTAGTACGGTTTAACTTCGGGTGGAGTTCTCCCTGTAGCATTGGGAATTGCAGACGAGGGCAAAGATCCCCCCTTCTATTTCTGGTTCTGGTTTTTTATTTTCTTTGTCTAAGGGGGTTGTTCGTGATTTTTGTTAAAAATGATTATTAAGGGTTTATTGTCATTTTTAGTATTTATTTTGATTGGAAAGTTGCTGTATTTAAACTCTATTAAATAGTCGAGGGTTATATTCGGTTTTTCCTATTAATCGGAATCTATGTCAATTTTAATAGATTTTAGTAAAAAATCCTGTTTTTAATGGCTTGTTGTTTTGGTTTGTTTTATGGGGGTTTTACCCTAATCTCCTATTTTACTTTCTTTCCTAGTTTTTGTTGTTGCTTGTCAATTTCTCTTATTTTGGTCATTTTTAAATTTTGACCATATAAGAGAGAAGTGAGATACCGAGCTCCTTTTTCTATTTAAAAACTCGTTTTTGATGTTTGGTTTGGTTAGTTTCTGCAGATTTTTCTCTTATTTTGGTCATTTTTAAATTTTGACCATATAAGAGAGAAGTGAGATACCGAGCTCACTTTTCTATTTTTAAAACCGTTTTTCAGTTTACCTTTTGGTTTTTGTTCCTTTAGTTTTTTTGTTTTTATTTCTATTTATTTTAGCTAAAGGTTTAGTTTCTGTGAATTATTCTCTTATTTTGGTCATTTTTAAATTTTGACCATATAAGAGAGAAGTGAGATACCGAGCTCACTTTCTATTTTAAAAGTTTTGCCAGGAGGTTTTTGCGGTGTTTTGCTTTTATTTAGAGTTTAGTACGGTTTAACTTCGGGTGGAGTTCTCCCTGTAGCATTGGGAATTGCAGACGAGGGCAAAGATCCCCCCTTCTATTTCTGGTTCTGGTTTTTTATTTTCTTTGTCTAAGGGGGTTGTTCGTGATTTTTGTTAAAAATGATTATTAAGGGTTTATTGTCATTTTTAGTATTTATTTTGATTGGAAAGTTGCTGTATTTAAACTCTATTAAATAGTCGAGGGTTATATTCGGTTTTTCCTATTAATCGGAATCTATGTCAATTTTAATAGATTTTAGTAAAAAATCCTGTTTTTAATGGCTTGTTGTTTTGGTTTGTTTTATGGGGGTTTTACCCTAATCTCCTATTTTACTTTCTTTCCTAGTTTTTGTTGTTGCTTGTCAATTTCTCTTATTTTGGTCATTTTTAAATTTTGACCATATAAGAGAGAAGTGAGATACCGAGCTCCTTTTTCTATTTAAAAACTCGTTTTTGATGTTTGGTTTGGTTAGTTTCTGCAGATTTTTCTCTTATTTTGGTCATTTTTAAATTTTGACCATATAAGAGAGAAGTGAGATACCGAGCTCACTTTTCTATTTTTAAAACCGTTTTTCAGTTTACCTTTTGGTTTTTGTTCCTTTAGTTTTTTTGTTTTTATTTCTATTTATTTTAGCTAAAGGTTTAGTTTCTGTGAATTATTCTCTTATTTTGGTCATTTTTAAATTTTGACCATATAAGAGAGAAGTGAGATACCGAGCTCACTTTCTATTTTAAAAGTTTTGCCAGGAGGTTTTTGCGGTGTTTTGCTTTTATTTAGAGTTTAGTACGGTTTAACTTCGGGTGGAGTTCTCCCTGTAGCATTGGGAATTGCAGACGAGGGCAAAGATCCCCCCTTCTATTTCTGGTTCTGGTTTTTTATTTTCTTTGTCTAAGGGGGTTGTTCGTGATTTTTGTTAAAAATGATTATTAAGGGTTTATTGTCATTTTTAGTATTTATTTTGATTGGAAAGTTGCTGTATTTAAACTCTATTAAATAGTCGAGGGTTATATTCGGTTTTTCCTATTAATCGGAATCTATGTCAATTTTAATAGATTTTAGTAAAAAATCCTGTTTTTAATGGCTTGTTGTTTTGGTTTGTTTTATGGGGGTTTTACCCTAATCTCCTATTTTACTTTCTTTCCTAGTTTTTGTTGTTGCTTGTCAATTTCTCTTATTTTGGTCATTTTTAAATTTTGACCATATAAGAGAGAAGTGAGATACCGAGCTCCTTTTTCTATTTAAAAACTCGTTTTTGATGTTTGGTTTGGTTAGTTTCTGCAGATTTTTCTCTTATTTTGGTCATTTTTAAATTTTGACCATATAAGAGAGAAGTGAGATACCGAGCTCACTTTTCTATTTTTAAAACCGTTTTTCAGTTTACCTTTTGGTTTTTGTTCCTTTAGTTTTTTTGTTTTTATTTCTATTTATTTTAGCTAAAGGTTTAGTTTCTGTGAATTATTCTCTTATTTTGGTCATTTTTAAATTTTGACCATATAAGAGAGAAGTGAGATACCGAGCTCACTTTCTATTTTAAAAGTTTTGCCAGGAGGTTTTTGCGGTGTTTTGCTTTTATTTAGAGTTTAGTACGGTTTAACTTCGGGTGGAGTTCTCCCTGTAGCATTGGGAATTGCAGACGAGGGCAAAGATCCCCCCTTCTATTTCTGGTTCTGGTTTTTTATTTTCTTTGTCTAAGGGGGTTGTTCGTGATTTTTGTTAAAAATGATTATTAAGGGTTTATTGTCATTTTTAGTATTTATTTTGATTGGAAAGTTGCTGTATTTAAACTCTATTAAATAGTCGAGGGTTATATTCGGTTTTTCCTATTAATCGGAATCTATGTCAATTTTAATAGATTTTAGTAAAAAATCCTGTTTTTAATGGCTTGTTGTTTTGGTTTGTTTTATGGGGGTTTTACCCTAATCTCCTATTTTACTTTCTTTCCTAGTTTTTGTTGTTGCTTGTCAATTTCTCTTATTTTGGTCATTTTTAAATTTTGACCATATAAGAGAGAAGTGAGATACCGAGCTCCTTTTTCTATTTAAAAACTCGTTTTTGATGTTTGGTTTGGTTAGTTTCTGCAGATTTTTCTCTTATTTTGGTCATTTTTAAATTTTGACCATATAAGAGAGAAGTGAGATACCGAGCTCACTTTTCTATTTTTAAAACCGTTTTTCAGTTTACCTTTTGGTTTTTGTTCCTTTAGTTTTTTTGTTTTTATTTCTATTTATTTTAGCTAAAGGTTTAGTTTCTGTGAATTATTCTCTTATTTTGGTCATTTTTAAATTTTGACCATATAAGAGAGAAGTGAGATACCGAGCTCACTTTCTATTTTAAAAGTTTGCCAAGGAGGTTTTTGCGGTGTTTTGCTTTTATTTAGAGTTTAGTACGGTTTAACTTCGGGTGGAGTTCTCCCTGTAGCATTGGGAATTGCAGACGAGGGCAAAGATCCCCCCTTCTATTTCTGGTTCTGGTTTTTTATTTTCTTTGTCTAAGGGGGTTGTTCGTGATTTTTGTTAAAAATGATTATTAAGGGTTTATTGTCATTTTTAGTATTTATTTTGATTGGAAAGTTGCTGTATTTAAACTCTATTAAATAGTCGAGGGTTATATTCGGTTTTTCCTATTAATCGGAATCTATGTCAATTTTAATAGATTTTAGTAAAAAATCCTGTTTTTAATGGCTTGTTGTTTTGGTTTGTTTTATGGGGGTTTTACCCTAATCTCCTATTTTACTTTCTTTCCTAGTTTTTGTTGTTGCTTGTCAATTTCTCTTATTTTGGTCATTTTTAAATTTTGACCATATAAGAGAGAAGTGAGATACCGAGCTCCTTTTTCTATTTAAAAACTCGTTTTTGATGTTTGGTTTGGTTAGTTTCTGCAGATTTTTCTCTTATTTTGGTCATTTTTAAATTTTGACCATATAAGAGAGAAGTGAGATACCGAGCTCACTTTTCTATTTTTAAAACCGTTTTTCAGTTTACCTTTTGGTTTTTGTTCCTTTAGTTTTTTTGTTTTTATTTCTATTTATTTTAGCTAAAGGTTTAGTTTCTGTGAATTATTCTCTTATTTTGGTCATTTTTAAATTTTGACCATATAAGAGAGAAGTGAGATACCGAGCTCACTTTCTATTTTAAAAGTTTTGCCAGGAGGTTTTTGCGGTGTTTTGCTTTTATTTAGAGTTTAGTACGGTTTAACTTCGGGTGGAGTTCTCCCTGTAGCATTGGGAATTGCAGACGAGGGCAAAGATCCCCCCTTCTATTTCTGGTTCTGGTTTTTTATTTTCTTTGTCTAAGGGGGTTGTTCGTGATTTTTGTTAAAAATGATTATTAAGGGTTTATTGTCATTTTTAGTATTTATTTTGATTGGAAAGTTGCTGTATTTAAACTCTATTAAATAGTCGAGGGTTATATTCGGTTTTTCCTATTAATCGGAATCTATGTCAATTTTAATAGATTTTAGTAAAAAATCCTGTTTTTAATGGCTTGTTGTTTTGGTTTGTTTTATGGGGGTTTTACCCTAATCTCCTATTTTACTTTCTTTCCTAGTTTTTGTTGTTGCTTGTCAATTTCTCTTATTTTGGTCATTTTTAAATTTTGACCATATAAGAGAGAAGTGAGATACCGAGCTCCTTTTTCTATTTAAAAACTCGTTTTTGATGTTTGGTTTGGTTAGTTTCTGCAGATTTTTCTCTTATTTTGGTCATTTTTAAATTTTGACCATATAAGAGAGAAGTGAGATACCGAGCTCACTTTTCTATTTTTAAAACCGTTTTTCAGTTTACCTTTTGGTTTTTGTTCCTTTAGTTTTTTTGTTTTTATTTCTATTTATTTTAGCTAAAGGTTTAGTTTCTGTGAATTATTCTCTTATTTTGGTCATTTTTAAATTTTGACCATATAAGAGAGAAGTGAGATACCGAGCTCACTTTCTATTTTAAAAGTTTGCCAAGGAGGTTTTTGCGGTGTTTTGCTTTTATTTAGTTTAGTACGGTTTAACTTCGGGTGGAGTTCTCCCTGTAGCATTGGGAATTGCAGACGAGGGCAAAGATCCCCCCTTCTATTTCTGGTTCTGGTTTTTTATTTTCTTTGTCTAAGGGGGTTGTTCGTGATTTTTGTTAAAAATGATTATTAAGGGTTTATTGTCATTTTTAGTATTTATTTTGATTGGAAAGTTGCTGTATTTAAACTCTATTAAATAGTCGAGGGTTATATTCGGTTTTTCCTATTAATCGGAATCTATGTCAATTTTAATAGATTTTAGTAAAAAATCCTGTTTTTAATGGCTTGTTGTTTTGGTTTGTTTTATGGGGGTTTTACCCTAATCTCCTATTTTACTTTCTTTCCTAGTTTTTGTTGTTGCTTGTCAATTTCTCTTATTTTGGTCATTTTTAAATTTTGACCATATAAGAGAGAAGTGAGATACCGAGCTCCTTTTTCTATTTAAAAACTCGTTTTTGATGTTTGGTTTGGTTAGTTTCTGCAGATTTTTCTCTTATTTTGGTCATTTTTAAATTTTGACCATATAAGAGAGAAGTGAGATACCGAGCTCACTTTTCTATTTTTAAAACCGTTTTTCAGTTTACCTTTTGGTTTTTGTTCCTTTAGTTTTTTTGTTTTTATTTCTATTTATTTTAGCTAAAGGTTTAGTTTCTGTGAATTATTCTCTTATTTTGGTCATTTTTAAATTTTGACCATATAAGAGAGAAGTGAGATACCGAGCTCACTTTCTATTTTAAAAGTTTGCCAAGGAGGTTTTTGCGGTGTTTTGCTTTTATTTAGAGTTTAGTACGGTTTAACTTCGGGTGGAGTTCTCCCTGTAGCATTGGGAATTGCAGACGAGGGCAAAGATCCCCCCTTCTATTTCTGGTTCTGGTTTTTTATTTTCTTTGTCTAAGGGGGTTGTTCGTGATTTTTGTTAAAAATGATTATTAAGGGTTTATTGTCATTTTTAGTATTTATTTTGATTGGAAAGTTGCTGTATTTAAACTCTATTAAATAGTCGAGGGTTATATTCGGTTTTTCCTATTAATCGGAATCTATGTCAATTTTAATAGATTTTAGTAAAAAATCCTGTTTTTAATGGCTTGTTGTTTTGGTTTGTTTTATGGGGGTTTTACCCTAATCTCCTATTTTACTTTCTTTCCTAGTTTTTGTTGTTGCTTGTCAATTTCTCTTATTTTGGTCATTTTTAAATTTTGACCATATAAGAGAGAAGTGAGATACCGAGCTCCTTTTTCTATTTAAAAACTCGTTTTTGATGTTTGGTTTGGTTAGTTTCTGCAGATTTTTCTCTTATTTTGGTCATTTTTAAATTTTGACCATATAAGAGAGAAGTGAGATACCGAGCTCACTTTTCTATTTTTAAAACCGTTTTTCAGTTTACCTTTTGGTTTTTGTTCCTTTAGTTTTTTTGTTTTTATTTCTATTTATTTTAGCTAAAGGTTTAGTTTCTGTGAATTATTCTCTTATTTTGGTCATTTTTAAATTTTGACCATATAAGAGAGAAGTGAGATACCGAGCTCACTTTCTATTTTAAAAGTTTGCCAAGGAGGTTTTTGCGGTGTTTTGCTTTTATTTAGTTTAGTACGGTTTAACTTCGGGTGGAGTTCTCCCTGTAGCATTGGGAATTGCAGACGAGGGCAAAGATCCCCCCTTCTATTTCTGGTTCTGGTTTTTTATTTTCTTTGTCTAAGGGGGTTGTTCGTGATTTTTGTTAAAAATGATTATTAAGGGTTTATTGTCATTTTTAGTATTTATTTTGATTGGAAAGTTGCTGTATTTAAACTCTATTAAATAGTCGAGGGTTATATTCGGTTTTTCCTATTAATCGGAATCTATGTCAATTTTAATAGATTTTAGTAAAAAATCCTGTTTTTAATGGCTTGTTGTTTTGGTTTGTTTTATGGGGGTTTTACCCTAATCTCCTATTTTACTTTCTTTCCTAGTTTTTGTTGTTGCTTGTCAATTTCTCTTATTTTGGTCATTTTTAAATTTTGACCATATAAGAGAGAAGTGAGATACCGAGCTCCTTTTTCTATTTAAAAACTCGTTTTTGATGTTTGGTTTGGTTAGTTTCTGCAGATTTTTCTCTTATTTTGGTCATTTTTAAATTTTGACCATATAAGAGAGAAGTGAGATACCGAGCTCACTTTTCTATTTTTAAAACCGTTTTTCAGTTTACCTTTTGGTTTTTGTTCCTTTAGTTTTTTTGTTTTTATTTCTATTTATTTTAGCTAAAGGTTTAGTTTCTGTGAATTATTCTCTTATTTTGGTCATTTTTAAATTTTGACCATATAAGAGAGAAGTGAGATACCGAGCTCACTTTCTATTTTAAAAGTTTTGCCAGGAGGTTTTTGCGGTGTTTTGCTTTTATTTAAAGTCCACTTTGTGGAGTTCTCCCTGTAGCATTGGGAATTGCAGACGAGGGCAAAGATCCCCCCTTCTATTTCTGGTTCTGGTTTTTTATTTTCTTTGTCTAAGGGGGTTGTTCGTGATTTTTGTTAAAAATGATTATTAAGGGTTTATTGTCATTTTTAGTATTTATTTTGATTGGAAAGTTGCTGTATTTAAACTCTATTAAATAGTCGAGGGTTATATTCGGTTTTTCCTATTAATCGGAATCTATGTCAATTTTAATAGATTTTAGTAAAAAATCCTGTTTTTAATGGCTTGTTGTTTTGGTTTGTTTTATGGGGGTTTTACCCTAATCTCCTATTTTACTTTCTTTCCTAGTTTTTGTTGTTGCTTGTCAATTTCTCTTATTTTGGTCATTTTTAAATTTTGACCATATAAGAGAGAAGTGAGATACCGAGCTCCTTTTTCTATTTAAAAACTCGTTTTTGATGTTTGGTTTGGTTAGTTTCTGCAGATTTTTCTCTTATTTTGGTCATTTTTAAATTTTGACCATATAAGAGAGAAGTGAGATACCGAGCTCACTTTTCTATTTTTAAAACCGTTTTTCAGTTTACCTTTTGGTTTTTGTTCCTTTAGTTTTTTTGTTTTTATTTCTATTTATTTTAGCTAAAGGTTTAGTTTCTGTGAATTATTCTCTTATTTTGGTCATTTTTAAATTTTGACCATATAAGAGAGAAGTGAGATACCGAGCTCACTTTCTATTTTAAAAGTTTTGCCAGGAGGTTTTTGCGGTGTTTTGCTTTTATTTAGAGTTTAGTACGGTTTAACTTCGGGTGGAGTTCTCCCTGTAGCATTGGGAATTGCAGACGAGGGCAAAGATCCCCCCTTCTATTTCTGGTTCTGGTTTTTTATTTTCTTTGTCTAAGGGGGTTGTTCGTGATTTTTGTTAAAAATGATTATTAAGGGTTTATTGTCATTTTTAGTATTTATTTTGATTGGAAAGTTGCTGTATTTAAACTCTATTAAATAGTCGAGGGTTATATTCGGTTTTTCCTATTAATCGGAATCTATGTCAATTTTAATAGATTTTAGTAAAAAATCCTGTTTTTAATGGCTTGTTGTTTTGGTTTGTTTTATGGGGGTTTTACCCTAATCTCCTATTTTACTTTCTTTCCTAGTTTTTGTTGTTGCTTGTCAATTTCTCTTATTTTGGTCATTTTTAAATTTTGACCATATAAGAGAGAAGTGAGATACCGAGCTCCTTTTTCTATTTAAAAACTCGTTTTTGATGTTTGGTTTGGTTAGTTTCTGCAGATTTTTCTCTTATTTTGGTCATTTTTAAATTTTGACCATATAAGAGAGAAGTGAGATACCGAGCTCACTTTTCTATTTTTAAAACCGTTTTTCAGTTTACCTTTTGGTTTTTGTTCCTTTAGTTTTTTTGTTTTTATTTCTATTTATTTTAGCTAAAGGTTTAGTTTCTGTGAATTATTCTCTTATTTTGGTCATTTTTAAATTTTGACCATATAAGAGAGAAGTGAGATACCGAGCTCACTTTCTATTTTAAAAGTTTGCCAAGGAGGTTTTTGCGGTGTTTTGCTTTTATTTAGAGTTTAGTACGGTTTAACTTCGGGTGGAGTTCTCCCTGTAGCATTGGGAATTGCAGACGAGGGCAAAGATCCCCCCTTCTATTTCTGGTTCTGGTTTTTTATTTTCTTTGTCTAAGGGGGTTGTTCGTGATTTTTGTTAAAAATGATTATTAAGGGTTTATTGTCATTTTTAGTATTTATTTTGATTGGAAAGTTGCTGTATTTAAACTCTATTAAATAGTCGAGGGTTATATTCGGTTTTTCCTATTAATCGGAATCTATGTCAATTTTAATAGATTTTAGTAAAAAATCCTGTTTTTAATGGCTTGTTGTTTTGGTTTGTTTTATGGGGGTTTTACCCTAATCTCCTATTTTACTTTCTTTCCTAGTTTTTGTTGTTGCTTGTCAATTTCTCTTATTTTGGTCATTTTTAAATTTTGACCATATAAGAGAGAAGTGAGATACCGAGCTCCTTTTTCTATTTAAAAACTCGTTTTTGATGTTTGGTTTGGTTAGTTTCTGCAGATTTTTCTCTTATTTTGGTCATTTTTAAATTTTGACCATATAAGAGAGAAGTGAGATACCGAGCTCACTTTTCTATTTTTAAAACCGTTTTTCAGTTTACCTTTTGGTTTTTGTTCCTTTAGTTTTTTTGTTTTTATTTCTATTTATTTTAGCTAAAGGTTTAGTTTCTGTGAATTATTCTCTTATTTTGGTCATTTTTAAATTTTGACCATATAAGAGAGAAGTGAGATACCGAGCTCACTTTCTATTTTAAAAGTTTGCCAAGGAGGTTTTTGCGGTGTTTTGCTTTTATTTAGTTTAGTACGGTTTAACTTCGGGTGGAGTTCTCCCTGTAGCATTGGGAATTGCAGACGAGGGCAAAGATCCCCCCTTCTATTTCTGGTTCTGGTTTTTTATTTTCTTTGTCTAAGGGGGTTGTTCGTGATTTTTGTTAAAAATGATTATTAAGGGTTTATTGTCATTTTTAGTATTTATTTTGATTGGAAAGTTGCTGTATTTAAACTATATTAAATAGTCGAGGGTTATATTCGGTTTTTCCTATTAATCGGAATCTATGTCAATTTTAATAGATTTTAGTAAAAAATCCTGTTTTGGAGTTTTAGTTTTCTTTATTTTTAGTTATTCCCTTCCCCTATCCTTTCCCTTAAAGGCTTGCCTTGCGAGGATAGGGGGATATTATTAGTAAAAGGGTGTTCTAGTAATTTTTATCATCTTCTTACTTTAAGTTTTTTGATCAAGTATCGATAGTTTAAAGGTTAACTTTTTACCAGAGGTAGTAATTGTTTTTCAATTAGAAGGGGGACTCATGTCTGACGTTGCAAGTAGGTTATTGCCTAGGTGAATAGGTAGGAGATGGTTATTTGGTGTTTGACCTTTATATAAGGTTAACTTTTGTTTTACCCCTTATCCTTTCCCCTGAGGCTTGCCTTGCGAGGATAGGGGAGGCATACTAGTAAGGGGGTGTTCTAGTGTGCAGGTTTGTTTATTTGTTCTGTTCTTAGTCTGCAAGGGCAGACTTCCTTGCTTCTGCGATTAATCTTGCAGACGAGGGCAAAGATCCCCCCTTCTATTTCTGGTTCTGGTTTTTTATTTTCTTTGTCTAAGGGGGTTGTTCGTGATTTTTATTAAGGGTTTATTGTCCTTTTTAGTATTTATTTTGATTGGAAAGTTGTTGTAGGGTTTATTTGGTTTTTTCTTATTAATTGGAATTTATGTTAATTGAGATTTTATTTTTGGTTTTGTGTTTTGTGAATTATTAAAAATTGTTAAAATGTTATGGATGATATTAGTTATGTTTTTTAATTTATTATATTTTTATTGTTTGAATTATTATTTTGGATGGTTAGGTATTGTAGGTGGATGTTGTTGTTGGATGTTGTTTAGATTGTTTTTTTTAACATTATATATTATAAAAAAAAGGTGTGAGTGGTACTTATTTGCTGTGTGTTTCATATTCTCTGGATATTTACAGAGATCAGTGACTTTATTGTCATTTTTGTTTCCTTTCTTTTTTACAAAGGAAGTTAATTTAGATAGTGTTGATGTAGGGGTTTCAGAGTCTGAATTGGGGGATGATAAGGAGTGGTGGTTTGTGTTTGTAGGGGTGTTTGTTTCTGTTTTGGTGTTTGTAGGATTTATATATAGTTTTTTTTATGGACCTTCCCCAGTTTTGGAAAGTGAGGTACCTGTCTTAGTAGACAGTGTTGATGTTTCTGTTCCTGTGTTATTGGAGGGGTCTGTAGGGGTAGCTGCTTTGGAGTCTGATGGTGCTTCTGCTTTGTTAGCATTGGAGGGTCCTGTGGAGGAGATGTCTATTTTAGGAGGGAAGGATGTTTTAGAGGATAGAGTGGTTGAAGATGGCGGTAGTGTGTTAGAGGGGGTTGCTTTATTGGAAGGTGTAGAGGTTTCTACGAAAGATACTGTAGATGTTGTTTTAGAGGGAATAGTAGGTGAGGTGACTGTTGGAAATGTAATAAAGGGTCGATTATATAAAAAGTTGCATGATTTAGAAGGGGCGAGTATTGAGAATGTAATTAAGAAAGATGATATTTTTATAAGTGTACCTGTTTTAGAAGAGGGAAGTCATGGTGTTTATAAAGATTCTAAAGTTTCTTTGCCAGGGTTATTTTTGAGGAATGAGAAGCGTTCAGCTATATTTGGGTCTTCATTGAAGAGTTATTTAAGGATAAGGCAAAGGGAGCATAGAGATTGGGTGTATATTTTTACAAATAGTGGTTTGTATGCCCCTGATTGTGTTTTTGATAATGTGGTTTATGATAATTGGGTGCATGTTGGTGGTTGTCCTATTAGGGTTAGTAGTATAAAGGGGTGTAATCTAAAAACTATAGTAACGACTAAGAAGGGGAAAAGGCTAAAGAGGTAGGATTATTGGTTTTATGGTTAATGGTTAACTTTTGGGTTGTTAATAGGTTGTAGTAAATTTAGGGTTGTTTTATTGTGTGATCTTTGTTTGGTTGTTTTATGTTTTGACTATGAGGAGGAGCTCTTAATTCTATTTAAAGGTCAAAGTTTGATTGATAAGGTTTTGGTTATTAATTTCTTTATTAATTTGTTTATTATTTTTTATATTTCTTTAATTATTCTTTTATGGTTTTTATTAGTTCTTTTACGGGTTCATAAAGCTATTATTGGTTTTTTAAGATTTATTCTGTTCTTGGGGGTTTGGTGATTTTCTGTTTATTTTTTATTATCCCTTATCCTTTCCCCTAAAGGCTTGCCTTGCGAGGATAGGGGAGGCATACTAGTAAGGGGGTGTTCTAGTGTGCGGTTTGTTTATTTATGCTCTTGTGGTTTGGTTTTAGTTGTCTTTGTTTTATTTTTATTTAGGTTTTATTTAAAATTCACTTCGGTGGAGTTTTTCTGAAGTCTTAGGAATATCCCCCCCCCCCCCTTCTTCTATTTCTGGTTCTGTCTGGTTTTATTCTTTGTTTTAATGGGGTTGTTTATGATTTTTATTAAGGGTTTATTGTCATTTTTAGTATTTAACATTGATATTGTTAGTTTTTTATTAGTAGTATTAATTTGTTTATTATTTTTTATATTTCTTTAATTATTCTTTTTTATGGTTTTTATTAATTCTTTTACGGGTTTATAAAGCTATTATTGGTTTTTTAAGATTTATTCTGTTCTTGGGGGTTTGGTGATTTTCTGTTTATTTTTTATTATCCCTTATCCTTTCCCCTAAAGGCTTGCCTTGCGAGGATAGGGGAGGCATACTAGTAAGGGGGTGTTCTAGTGTGCGGTTTGTTTATTTATGCTCTTGTGGTTTGGTTTTAGTTGTCTTTGTTTTATTTAGGTTTTATTTAAAGTCCACTTTGTGGAGTTCTCCCTGTAGCATTGGGAATTGCAGACGAGGGCAAAGATCCCCCCCCCCTTCTTCTATTTCTGGTTCTGTCTGGTTTTATTCTTTGTTTTAATGGGGTTGTTTATGATTTTTATTAAGGGTTTATTGTCATTTTTAGTATTTAACATTGATATTGTTAGTTTTTTATTAGTAGTATTAATTTGTTTATTATTTTTTATATTTCTTTAATTATTCTTTTTTATGGTTTTTATTAATTCTTTTACGGGTTTATAAAGCTATTATTGGTTTTTTAAGATTTATTCTGTTCTTGGGGGTTTGGTGATTTTCTGTTTATTTTTTATTATCCCTTATCCTTTCCCCTAAAGGCTTGCCTTGCGAGGATAGGGGAGGCATACTAGTAAGGGGGTGTTCTAGTGTGCGGTTTGTTTATTTATGCTCTTGTGGTTTGGTTTTAGTTGTCTTTGTTTTATTTAGGTTTTATTTAAAGTCCACTTTGTGGAGTTCTCCCTGTAGCATTGGGAATTGCAGACGAGGGCAAAGATCCCCCCCCCCTTCTTCTATTTCTGGTTCTGTCTGGTTTTATTCTTTGTTTTAATGGGGTTGTTTATGATTTTTATTAAGGGTTTATTGTTATTTTTAGTATTTAACATTGATATTGTTAGTTTTTTATTAGTATTAATTTGTTTATTATTTTTTATATTTCTTTAATTATTCTTTTATGGTTTTTATTAGTTCTTTTACGGGTTTATAAAGCTATTATTGGTTTTTTAAGATTTATTCTGTTCTTGGGGGTTTGGTGATTTTCTGTTTATTTTTTATTATCCCTTATCCTTTCCCCTAAAGGCTTGCCTTGCGAGGATAGGGGAGGCATACTAGTAAGGGGGTGTTCTAGTGTGCGGTTTGTTTATTTATGCTCTTGTGGTTTGGTTTTAGTTGTCTTTGTTTTATTTTTATTTAGGTTTTATTTAAAGTCCACTTTGTGGAGTTTTCTGAAGTCTTAGGAATATCCCCCCCCCCTTCTTCTATTTCTGGTTCTGTCTGGTTTTATTCTTTGTTTTAATGGGGTTGTTTATGATTTTTATTAAGGGTTTATTGTTATTTTTAGTATTTAACATTGATATTGTTAGTTTTTTATTAGTATTAATTTGTTTATTATTTTTTATATTTCTTTAATTATTCTTTTATGGTTTTTATTAGTTCTTTTACGGGTTTATAAAGCTATTATTGGTTTTTTAAGATTTATTCTGTTCTTGGGGGTTTGGTGATTTTCTGTTTATTTTTTATTATCCCTTATCCTTTCCCCTAAAGGCTTGCCTTGCGAGGATAGGGGAGGCATACTAGTAAGGGGGTGTTCTAGTGTGCGGTTTGTTTATTTATGCTCTTGTGGTTTGGTTTTAGTTGTCTTTGTTTTATTTAGGTTTTATTTAAAATCCACTTTGTGGAGTTCTCCCTGTAGCATTGGGAATTGCAGACGAGGGCAAAGATCCCCCCCCCCTTCTTCTATTTCTGGTTCTGTCTGGTTTTATTCTTTGTTTTAATGGGGTTGTTTATGATTTTTATTAAGGGTTTATTGTCATTTTTAGTATTTAACATTGATATTGTTAGTTTTTTATTAGTAGTATTAATTTGTTTATTATTTTTTATATTTCTTTAATTATTCTTTTTTATGGTTTTTATTAATTCTTTTACGGGTTTATAAAGCTATTATTGGTTTTTTAAGATTTATTCTGTTCTTGGGGGTTTGGTGATTTTCTGTTTATTTTTTATTATCCCTTATCCTTTCCCCTAAAGGCTTGCCTTGCGAGGATAGGGGAGGCATACTAGTAAGGGGGTGTTCTAGTGTGCGGTTTGTTTATTTATGCTCTTGTGGTTTGGTTTTAGTTGTCTTTGTTTTATTTAGGTTTTATTTAAAGTCCACTTTGTGGAGTTCTCCCTGTAGCATTGGGAATTGCAGACGAGGGCAAAGATCCCCCCCCCCTTCTTCTATTTCTGGTTCTGTCTGGTTTTATTCTTTGTTTTAATGGGGTTGTTTATGATTTTTATTAAGGGTTTATTGTTATTTTTAGTATTTAACATTGATATTGTTAGTTTTTTATTAGTATTAATTTGTTTATTATTTTTTATATTTCTTTAATTATTCTTTTATGGTTTTTATTAGTTCTTTTACGGGTTTATAAAGCTATTATTGGTTTTTTAAGATTTATTCTGTTCTTGGGGGTTTGGTGATTTTCTGTTTATTTTTTATTATCCCTTATCCTTTCCCCTAAAGGCTTGCCTTGCGAGGATAGGGGAGGCATACTAGTAAGGGGGTGTTCTAGTGTGCGGTTTGTTTATTTATGCTCTTGTGGTTTGGTTTTAGTTGTCTTTGTTTTATTTAGGTTTTATTTAAAATCCACTTTGTGGAGTTCTCCCTGTAGCATTGGGAATTGCAGACGAGGGCAAAGATCCCCCCCCCCTTCTTCTATTTCTGGTTCTGTCTGGTTTTATTCTTTGTTTTAATGGGGTTGTTTATGATTTTTATTAAGGGTTTATTGTCATTTTTAGTATTTAACATTGATATTGTTAGTTTTTTATTAGTAGTATTAATTTGTTTATTATTTTTTATATTTCTTTAATTATTCTTTTTTATGGTTTTTATTAATTCTTTTACGGGTTTATAAAGCTATTATTGGTTTTTTAAGATTTATTCTGTTCTTGGGGGTTTGGTGATTTTCTGTTTATTTTTTATTATCCCTTATCCTTTCCCCTAAAGGCTTGCCTTGCGAGGATAGGGGAGGCATACTAGTAAGGGGGTGTTCTAGTGTGCGGTTTGTTTATTTATGCTCTTGTGGTTTGGTTTTAGTTGTCTTTGTTTTATTTAGGTTTTATTTAAAGTCCACTTTGTGGAGTTCTCCCTGTAGCATTGGGAATTGCAGACGAGGGCAAAGATCCCCCCCCCCTTCTATTTCTGGTTCTGTCTGGTTTTATTCTTTGTTTTAATGGGGTTGTTTATGATTTTTATTAAGGGTTTATTGTTATTTTTAGTATTTAACATTGATATTGTTAGTTTTTTATTAGTATTAATTTGTTTATTATTTTTTATATTTCTTTAATTATTCTTTTATGGTTTTTATTAGTTCTTTTACGGGTTTATAAAGCTATTATTGGTTTTTTAAGATTTATTCTGTTCTTGGGGGTTTGGTGATTTTCTGTTTATTTTTTATTATCCCTTATCCTTTCCCCTAAAGGCTTGCCTTGCGAGGATAGGGGAGGCATACTAGTAAGGGGGTGTTCTAGTGTGCGGTTTGTTTATTTATGCTCTTGTGGTTTGGTTTTAGTTGTCTTTGTTTTATTTTTATTTAGGTTTTATTTAAAGTCCACTTTGTGGAGTTTTCTGAAGTCTTAGGAATATCCCCCCCCCCTTCTTCTATTTCTGGTTCTGTCTGGTTTTATTCTTTGTTTTAATGGGGTTGTTTATGATTTTTATTAAGGGTTTATTGTTATTTTTAGTATTTAACATTGATATTGTTAGTTTTTTATTAGTATTAATTTGTTTATTATTTTTTATATTTCTTTAATTATTCTTTTATGGTTTTTATTAGTTCTTTTACGGGTTTATAAAGCTATTATTGGTTTTTTAAGATTTATTCTGTTCTTGGGGGTTTGGTGATTTTCTGTTTATTTTTTATTATCCCTTATCCTTTCCCCTAAAGGCTTGCCTTGCGAGGATAGGGGAGGCATACTAGTAAGGGGGTGTTCTAGTGTGCGGTTTGTTTATTTATGCTCTTGTGGTTTGGTTTTAGTTGTCTTTGTTTTATTTAGGTTTTATTTAAAGTCCACTTTGTGGAGTTTTCTGAAGTCTTAGGAATATCCCCCCCCCCTTCTTCTATTTCTGGTTCTGTCTGGTTTTATTCTTTGTTTTGATGGGGTTGTTTATGATTTTTATTAAGGGTTTATTGTTATTTTTAGTATTTAACATTGATATTGTTAGTTTTTTATTAATATTAATTTGTTTATTATTTTTTATATTTCTTTAATTATTCTTTTATGGTTTTTATTAGTTCTTTTACGGGTTTATAAAGCTATTATTGGTTTTTTAAGATTTATTCTGTTCTTGGGGGTTTGGTGATTTTCTGTTTATTTTTTATTATCCCTTATCCTTTCCCCTAAAGGCTTGCCTTGCGAGGATAGGGGAGGCATACTAGTAAGGGGGTGTTCTAGTGTGCGGTTTGTTTATTTATGCTCTTGTGGTTTGGTTTTAGTTGTCTTTGTTTTATTTTTATTTAGGTTTTATTTAAAGTCCACTTTGTGGAGTTTTCTGAAGTCTTAGGAATATCCCCCCCCCCTTCTTCTATTTCTGGTTCTGTCTGGTTTTATTCTTTGTTTTAATGGGGTTGTTTATGATTTTTATTAAGGGTTTATTGTTATTTTTAGTATTTAACATTGATATTGTTAGTTTTTTATTAGTATTAATTTGTTTATTATTTTTTATAATTTCTTTAATTATTCTTTTATGGTTTTTATTAGTTCTTTTACGGGTTTATAAAGCTATTATTGGTTTTTTAAGATTTATTCTGTTCTTGGGGGTTTGGGATTTTCTGTTTATTTTTTATTATCCCTTATCCTTTCCCCTAAAGGCTTGCCTTGCGAGGATAGGGGAGGCATACTAGTAAGGGGGTGTTCTAGTGTGCGGTTTGTTTATTTATGCTCTTGTGGTTTGGTTTTAGTTGTCTTTGTTTTATTTTTATTTAGGTTTTATTTAAAGTCCACTTTGTGGAGTTTTCTGAAGTCTTAGGAATATCCCCCCCCCCTTCTTCTATTTCTGGTTCTGTCTGGTTTTATTCTTTGTTTTAATGGGGTTGTTTATGATTTTTATTAAGGGTTTATTGTTATTTTTAGTATTTAACATTGATATTGTTAGTTTTTTATTAGTATTAATTTGTTTATTATTTTTTATATTTCTTTAATTATTCTTTTATGGTTTTTATTAGTTCTTTTACGGGTTTATAAAGCTATTATTGGTTTTTTAAGATTTATTCTGTTCTTGGGGGTTTGGTGATTTTCTGTTTATTTTTTATTATCCCTTATCCTTTCCCCTAAAGGCTTGCCTTGCGAGGATAGGGAGGCATACTAGTAAGGGGGTGTTCTAGTGTGCGGTTTGTTTATTTATGCTCTTGTGGTTTGGTTTTAGTTGTCTTTGTTTTATTTTTATTTAGGTTTTATTTAAAGTCCACTTTGTGGAGTTTTCTGAAGTCTTAGGAATATCCCCCCCCCCTTCTTCTATTTCTGGTTCTGTCTGGTTTTATTCTTTGTTTTAATGGGGTTGTTTATGATTTTTATTAAGGGTTTATTGTTATTTTTAGTATTTAACATTGATATTGTTAGTTTTTTATTAGTATTAATTTGTTTATTATTTTTTATATTTCTTTAATTATTCTTTTATGGTTTTTATTAGTTCTTTTACGGGTTTATAAAGCTATTATTGGTTTTTTAAGATTTATTCTGTTCTTGGGGGTTTGGTGATTTTCTGTTTATTTTTTATTATCCCTTATCCTTTCCCCTAAAGGCTTGCCTTGCGAGGATAGGGAGGCATACTAGTAAGGGGGTGTTCTAGTGTGCGGTTTGTTTATTTATGCTCTTGTGGTTTGGTTTTAGTTGTCTTTGTTTTATTTTTATTTAGGTTTTATTTAAAGTCCACTTTGTGGAGTTTTCTGAAGTCTTAGGAATATCCCCCCCCCCTTCTTCTATTTCTGGTTCTGTCTGGTTTTATTCTTTGTTTTAATGGGGTTGTTTATGATTTTTATTAAGGGTTTATTGTTATTTTTAGTATTTAACATTGATATTGTTAGTTTTTTATTAGTATTAATTTGTTTATTATTTTTTATATTTCTTTAATTATTCTTTTATGGTTTTTATTAGTTCTTTTACGGGTTTATAAAGCTATTATTGGTTTTTTAAGATTTATTCTGTTCTTGGGGGTTTGGTGATTTTCTGTTTATTTTTTATTATCCCTTATCCTTTCCCCTAAAGGCTTGCCTTGCGAGGATAGGGGAGGCATACTAGTAAGGGGGTGTTCTAGTGTGCGGTTTGTTTATTTATGCTCTTGTGGTTTGGTTTTAGTTGTCTTTGTTTTATTTAGGTTTTATTTAAAGTCCACTTTGTGGAGTTTTCTGAAGTCTTAGGAATATCCCCCCCCCCTTCTTCTATTTCTGGTTCTGTCTGGTTTTATTCTTTGTTTTGATGGGGTTGTTTATGATTTTTATTAAGGGTTTATTGTTATTTTTAGTATTTAACATTGATATTGTTAGTTTTTTATTAATATTAATTTGTTTATTATTTTTTATATTTCTTTAATTATTCTTTTATGGTTTTTATTAGTTCTTTTACGGGTTTATAAAGCTATTATTGGTTTTTTAAGATTTATTCTGTTCTTGGGGGTTTGGTGATTTTCTGTTTATTTTTTATTATCCCTTATCCTTTCCCCTAAAGGCTTGCCTTGCGAGGATAGGGGAGGCATACTAGTAAGGGGGTGTTCTAGTGTGCGGTTTGTTTATTTATGCTCTTGTGGTTTGGTTTTAGTTGTCTTTGTTTTATTTTTATTTAGGTTTTATTTAAAGTCCACTTTGTGGAGTTTTCTGAAGTCTTAGGAATATCCCCCCCCCCTTCTTCTATTTCTGGTTCTGTCTGGTTTTATTCTTTGTTTTAATGGGGTTGTTTATGATTTTTATTAAGGGTTTATTGTTATTTTTAGTATTTAACATTGATATTGTTAGTTTTTTATTAGTATTAATTTGTTTATTATTTTTTATATTTCTTTAATTATTCTTTTATGGTTTTTATTAGTTCTTTTACGGGTTTATAAAGCTATTATTGGTTTTTTAAGATTTATTCTGTTCTTGGGGGTTTGGTGATTTTCTGTTTATTTTTTATTATCCCTTATCCTTTCCCCTAAAGGCTTGCCTTGCGAGGATAGGGGAGGCATACTAGTAAGGGGGTGTTCTAGTGTGCGGTTTGTTTATTTATGCTCTTGTGGTTTGGTTTTAGTTGTCTTTTTTATTTTTATTTAGGTTTTATTTAAAGTCCACTTTGTGGAGTTTTCTGAAGTCTTAGGAATATCCCCCCCCCCTTCTTCTATTTCTGGTTCTGTCTGGTTTTATTCTTTGTTTTAATGGGGTTGTTTATGATTTTTATTAAGGGTTTATTGTTATTTTTAGTTAACATTGATATTGTTAGTTTTTTATTAGTATTAATTTGTTTATTATTTTTTATATTTCTTTAATTATTCTTTTATGGTTTTTATTAGTTCTTTTACGGGTTTATAAAGCTATTATTGGTTTTTTAAGATTTATTCTGTTCTTGGGGGTTTGGTGATTTTCTGTTTATTTTTTATTATCCCTTATCCTTTCCCCTAAAGGCTTGCCTTGCGAGGATAGGGAGGCATACTAGTAAGGGGGTGTTCTAGTGTGCGGTTTGTTTATTTATGCTCTTGTGGTTTGGTTTTAGTTGTCTTTTTTATTTTTATTTAGGTTTTATTTAAAGTCCACTTTGTGGAGTTTTCTGAAGTCTTAGGAATATCCCCCCCCCCTTCTTCTATTTCTGGTTCTGTCTGGTTTTATTCTTTGTTTTAATGGGGTTGTTTATGATTTTTATTAAGGGTTTATTGTTATTTTTAGTATTTAACATTGATATTGTTAGTTTTTTATTAGTATTAATTTGTTTATTATTTTTTATATTTCTTTAATTATTCTTTTATGGTTTTTATTAGTTCTTTTACGGGTTTATAAAGCTATTATTGGTTTTTTAAGATTTATTCTGTTCTTGGGGGTTTGGTGATTTTCTGTTTATTTTTTATTATCCCTTATCCTTTCCCCTAAAGGCTTGCCTTGCGAGGATAGGGAGGCATACTAGTAAGGGGGTGTTCTAGTGTGCGGTTTGTTTATTTATGCTCTTGTGGTTTGGTTTTAGTTGTCTTTGTTTTATTTTTATTTAGGTTTTATTAAAATTCACTTCGGTGGAGTTTTTCTGAAGTCTTAGGAATTGCAGACGAGGGCAAAGATCCCCCCTTCTATTTCTGGTTCTGGTTTTTTATTTTCTTTGTCTAAGGGGGTTGTTCGTGATTTTTATTAAGGGTTTATTGTCCTTTTTAGTATTTATTTTGATTGGAAAGTTGTTGTAGGGTTTATTTGGTTTTTTCTTATTAATTGGAATTTATGTTAATTGAGATTTTATTTTTGGTTTTGTGTTTTGTGAATTATTAAAAATTGTTAAAATGTTATGGATGATATTAGTTATGTTTTTTAATTTATTATATTTTTATTGTTTGAATTATTATTTTGGATGGTTAGGTATTGTAGGTGGATGTTGTTGTTGGATGTTGTTTAGATTGTTTTTTTTAACATTATATATTATAAAAAAAAGGTGTGAGTGGTATTTATTTGCTGTGTGTTTCATATTCTCTGGATATTTACAGAGATCAGTGACTTTATTGTCATTTTTGTTTCCTTTCTTTTTTACAAAGGAAGTTAATTTGGATAATGTTAATGTAGAGGTTCCAGAGGTTTCTCAGGTTTCTGAGAGTCCTCAGGAGTTGGAGGTTGTTAGTGGTAAGGATGGTGAAAAGGAGGAAAAGGATGAAGGGTGGTGGTATCCATTTGCTATTTTGTCTATTCCTATTATAATAGCGATTGGGCTTTCGATTTATTATTTTTATTATCCTGTTCCAGTAGTTTTGGAAAGTGCGGTGGAAACTCCGGCACTTGGAGGAGTTGATGCTTTAGCATCAGTAATAGGTAGTGAGGAGGTTAAGTTGGTAGTAGAGCCTCCTATTTTGGTTTCTGAAGTCTCAGATAAAGTGAAGAAAGTGTCTTTTTTAGGGGGGGAAGTTGTAGTTTCTATAGGGGATGCGGTTAGAGAAGAAGTTGCTGTTGGGGCTGTGGGGTCTCAAGAGGCTATAGAGGCTGAATTGGAAGGTGTTCCGTTAGAGGAGATAGCCCAAAAGCTATTAGAGTTTGATGTTGTTTTTAAGGATTTTGTAGAGATTGTGGCAAATGATATGGGAATAAAGGAGGAGACACAGGTTTATAGTTCTTTTAAAGGGACTAAGTGGGAAGGAGAGATGAAGGATATTGAGAAGAGGCTTTTGGAGGTCTTTATAAAATTTTCAAATAGAGAATCTCCAAGCCTTTGGGTAAAGGAGTTTGAAGAGATCCAAGGAGAGGTTTGTAGGATTTTAGCAGGAAGGTATTTTGAGGAGGTTCTTCGGAGCAGGTCGTCATTTTAGTTTAGGAGGGTGTTGGTTTTTTAGGCTGTGTTTTGAGGTTAGGGATTGGTTAAAGTTATATTTAGGAGATGGTGTTATATATTATTATTTTGCTTATTGCAATTCAGGGAATTTTGTTGGGTAAAGAATACAGGTATATGGGTTGTTTCATAGGAGGGGTTTATTTGTTATTTTTGTTTATTTATTTTAGGGAGATTTTGTTTTGGAATTGGAATTTTTGCTTAGTTGGTTACAGTAAAAATATTTGTCTGGGTTGTAATGATATAGTAAAGGCTTTTTTATTTAGTATTAAGGGTGATGAGGAGGAGAGATTCTTAAGGCTTTATAGATTGTTTGAGGGGTATTACGTGTCGGAAGAAAGGAGGATTAATGGGGAAGTAGATGAGTGGGGAGGAAGAGAGGTTTTATTAGGATTTCATTTGAAGGTTATGTCGTTTTTTATAATTTATTTTCGTAGAATTGATAATATTATTAGGGGGTTGAAGACTTGGAGGTGTTTTTTCACTAAACGTGAAAGGGGTATATATTTGTTGGCGCCTGGTAGGGAATGTTGTAGTGTTGAGTTGCTTGAGCTTGTTAGAACCAGGAGGAATGATAGAGGTAAGCGTAGGGTGTCAAAGAGGTTAACTTTTTGTTTAAAGTTGTTTTATTGTTTTTTAAAGAAGGAGAAGGCGTGGTTAATTAATAATGCTGATGATAAGGGTTTGATATTAGGATATCGTTGTTATGTGAGGGAGATTTTTTTCGATTTATTTATTTATATTATTAATGGGGGAGACGATGGGTTTGAGTTGTTGTTTATTGACTTTTTAAGGATTGAGATTGATTGGTATACTTCTCTTTCTGAAGAAGAGCGATGGAGATATTTGCCTCTGAGAATGGCTCTTTTTGCGTTTTATTATTTTTTAATAGGCGAGTTGTCTGATAGAATCAGAATTGATGTGTTAAGGTCTGTTTTATCTCTTTGGAAGAGATGGGCGTTGGAGTCTTAATAGTTTTAGGTATTTTATGTGGGAGGTTTTGGTTTATTGTTGAATTTAAGGTTTTAGGTTTTATGTTTTTTATTTTGTTTATATTTTTTTTGCTTGTTTTGTTCATATGTGTTTGTTTGTTTTATTAGAGGAAGGGGGTGTTGTGTGGTGTAGGTATAGGTTTAAAGTTATTATCAGTAGAGGGTGTTCTAGTAATTTTTATCATCTTCTTACTTTAAGTTTTTTGATCAAGTATCGATAGTTTAAAGGTTAACTTTTCACTAGAGGTAGTAATTGTTTTTCAATTAGAAGGGGGACTCATGTCTGACGTTGCAAGTAGGTTATTGCCTGGGTGATTAGGTAGGAGATGGTTATTTTGGTGGTTGACTTTTGCTTTGTCCCTTATCCTTTCCCCTGAGGCTTGCCTTGCGAGGATAGGGGAGGCATACTAGTAAGGGGGTGTTCTAGTGTGCAGGTTTGTTTATTTGTTCTGTTCTTAGTTTTAAAGGGCAGACTTCCTTGCTTCTGCGATTAATCTTGCAGACGAGGGCAAAGATCCCCCCTTCTATTTCTGGTTCTGGTTTTTTATTTTCTTTGTCTAAGGGGGTTGTTCGTGATTTTTGTTAAAAATGATTATTAAGGGTTTATTGTCATTTTTAGTATTTATTTTGATTGGAAAGTTGTTGTAGGGTTTATTTGGTTTTTTCTTATTAATTGGAATTTATGTTAATTGAGATTTTATTTTTGGTTTTGTGTTTTGTGAATTATTAAAAATTGTTAAAATGTTATGGATGATATTAGTTATGTTTTTTAATTTATTATATTTTTATTGTTTGAATTATTATTTTGGATGGTTAGGTATTGTAGGTGGATGTTGTTGTTGGATGTTGTTTAGATTGTTTTTTTTAACATTATATATTATAAAAAAAAGGTGTAGGTCGTACTTATTTGTTGTGTGTTTCATATTTTCTGGATATTTACAGAGATCAGTGACTTTATTGTCATTTTTGTTTCCTTTCTTTTTTACAAAGGAAGTTAATTTAGATAGTGTTGATGTAGGGGTTTCAGAGTCTGAATTGGGGGATGATAAGGAGTGGTGGTTTGTGTTTGTAGGGGTGTTTGTTTCTGTTTTGGTGTTTGTAGGATTTATATATAGTTTTTTTTATGGACCTTCCCCAGTTTTGGAAAGTGAGGTACCTGTCTTAGTAGACAGTGTTGATGTTTCTGTTCCTGTGTTATTGGAGGGGTCTGTAGGGGTAGCTGCTTTGGAGTCTGATGGTGCTTCTGCTTTGTTAGCATTGGAGGGTCCTGTGGAGGAGATGTCTATTTTAGGAGGGAAGGATGTTTTAGAGGGTAGAGTGGTTGAAGATGGTGGTAGTGTGTTAGAGGGGGTTGCTTTATTGGAAGGTGTAGAGGTTTCTACGAAAGATACGGTAGATGTTGTTTTAGAGGGAATAGTAGGTGAGGTGACTGTTGGAAATGTAATTAAGGGTCAGTTATATAAAAAGTTGCATGATTTAGAAGGGGCAAGTATTGAGAATGTAATTAAGAAAGATGATATTTTTGTAAGTGTACCTGTTTTAGAAGAGGGAAGTCATGGTATTTATAAAGATTCTAAAGTTTCTTTGCCAGGGTTATTTTTGAAGAATGAGAAGCGTTCAGCTATATTTGGGCCCTCATTGAAGAGTTATTTAGGGGTAAAGCTAAAGGAGCGTAGAGATTGGGTGTGTATTTTTACAAATAGTGGTTTGTCTGTTTCTGATTGTGTTTTTGATAATTTGGTTTTTGATAACTGGGTGCATGTTGGTGGTTGTCCTATTAAGGTTAGTAGTATAAAGGGGTGTAATCTAAAAACTATAGTAACAACGGAGAAGGGAGGAAAACCAAAGAGGAAGGATTATTGGTTTTATGGTTATGGTGGTTAAACTTATGGTTGTAAATGTTGTGATTATAGGGCTGTTTATTGTGTAATCTTTGTTTGGTTGTTTATGTTTTGATTATGAGGAGGAGCTTTTATTCTATTTAAAGGCCGAAGTTTGATAAGGTTTTGGTTATTAATTTTTTTAAAAATTTCTTTATTAATTTCTTATTTCTTTTTTATGTTCATTTATTAGTTCTTTTACGGGTTTATAAAGCTATTATTGGTTTTTTAAGATTTATTCTGTTCTTGGGGGTTTGGTGGTTTTCTGTTTATTTTTTATTATCCCTTATCCTTTCCCTTAAAGGCTTGCCTTGCGAGGATAGGGGAGGCATACTAGTAAGGGGGTGTTCTAGTGTGCAGGTTTGTTTATTTGTTCTGTTCTTAGTTTTAAAGGGCAGACTTCCTTGCTTCTGCGATTAATCTTGCAGACGAGGGTAAAGATCCTTCCTTCTATTTTTGGTTCTGTCGTTTTATTTTTTGTTTTAATGGGGTTGTTCGTGATTTTTGTTAAAAATGATTATTAAGGGTTTATTGTCCTTTTTAGTATTTATTTTGATTGGAAAGTTGCTGTAGGGTTTATTTGGTTTTTTCTTATTAATTGGAATTTATGTTAATTGAGATTTTATTTTTGGTTTTGTGTTTTGTGAATTATTAAAAATTGTTAAAATGTTATGGATGATATTAGTTATGTTTTTTAATTTATTATATTTTTATTGTTTAAATTATTATTTTGGATGGTTAGGTATTGTAGGTGGATGTTGTTGTTGGATGTTGTTTAGATTGTTTTTTTTAACATTATATATTATAAAAAAAAGGTGTAGGTCGTACTTATTTGCTGTGTGTTTCATATTCTCTGGATATTTACAGAGATCAGTGACTTTATTGTCATTTTTGTTTCCTTTCTTTTTTACAAAGGAAGTTAATTTAGATAGTGTTGATGTAGGGGTTCCAGAGGTTTCTCAGGTTTCTGAGAGTCCTCAGGAGTTGGAGGTTGTTAGTGGTAAGGGTGGTGAAAAAGAGGAAAAGGATGAAGGGTGGTGGTATCCATTTGCTATTTTGTCTATTCCTATTATAATAGCGATTGGGCTTTCGATTTATTATTTTTATTATCCTGTTCCAGTAGTTTTAGAGAGTGCGGTGGAAACTCCGGCACTTGGGGTGGAAACCCAGGCACTTGGAGGAGTTGATGTTTTAGCATCAGTAATAGCTACTGAGGAGGTTAAGCTGGTAGTAGAACCTTCTAATTTGGTTTCTGAAGTTTCAGATAAAGTGAATAAAGTGTCTTTTTTAGGGGGGGAAGTTATAGTTTCTATAGGGGATGCGGTTAGAGAAGAGGTTGCTGTCGTGGGTTCTCAGGAGGTTGTTGTTGGGGCTGTGGGGTCTCAAGAGGCGGCGGCTGGATTGGAAGGTGTTCCGTTAGAGGAGTTTAATATTGGTTTCAAGGATTTTGTAGAGGTTGTGGCAAATGATATGGGAATAAAGGAGGAGACACAGGTTTATAGTTCTTTTAAAGGGACTAAGTGGGAAGGAGAGATGAAGGATATTGAGAAGAGGCTTTTGGGGGTGTCTAAAAAAATTTCAAATAAAGAATCCCCAAATCTTTGGATAAAGGAGTTTGAAGAGATCCAAGGAGAGATTTGTAGGGTTTTAGCATGGAGGTATTTTGAGGAGGCTCTTCGGAGAAGGTTGTCATTATAGTTTAGGAGGGTGTGGTTTTAGGTTGTGTTTTGAGGTTAGGGGTTGGTTAAAGTTTTATTTAGGAGATGGTGTTATATATTATTATTTTGCTTATTGCAATTCAGGGAATTTTGTTGGGTAAAGAATACAGGTATATGGGTTGTTTCATAGGAGGGGTTTATTTGTTATTTTTGTTTATTTATTTTAGGGGGGTTTTGTTTTGGAATTGGAATTTTTGCTTAGTTGGTTACAGTAAAAATATTTGTCTGGGTTGTAATGATGTAGTAAAGGCATTTTTATTTAGTATTAAGGGTGATGAGGAGGAGAGATTCTTAAGGCTTTATAGATTGTTTGAGGGGTATTACGTGTCGGAAGAAAGGAGGATTAATGGGGAAGTAGATGAGTGGGGAGGAAGAGAGGTTTTATTAGGATTTCATTTGAAGGTTATGTCGTTTTTTATAATTTATTTTCGTAGAATTGATAATATTATTAGGGGGTTGAAGACTTGGAGGTGTTTTTTCACTAAACGTGAAAGGGGTATATATTTGTTGGCGCCTGGTAGGGAATGTTGTAGTGTTGAGTTGCTTGAGCTTGTTAGAACCAGGAGGAATGATAAAGGTAAGCGTAGGGTGTCAAAGAGGTTAACTTTTTGTTTAAAGTTGTTTTATTGTTTTTTAAAGAAGGAGAAGGCGTGGTTAATTAATAATGCTGATGATAAGGGTTTGATATTAGGATATCGTTGTTATGTGAGGGAGATTTTTTTCGATTTATTTATTTATATTATTAATGGGGGAGACGATGGGTTTGAGTTGTTGTTTATTGACTTTTTAAGGATTGAGATTGATTGGTATACTTCTCTTTCTGAAGAAGAGCGATGGAGATATTTGCCTCTGAGAATGGCTCTTTTTGCGTTTTATTATTTTTTAATAGGCGAGTTGTCTGATAGAATCAGAATTGATGTGCTAAGGTCTGTTTTATCTCTTTGGAAGAGATGGGCGTTGGAGTCTTAATAGTTTTAGGTATTTTATGTGGGAGGTTTTGGTTTATTGTTGGATTTTAGGTTTTATGTTTTTTAGTTTGTTTATATTTTTTTGCTTGTTTTGTTCATATGTGTTTTTGTTTTATTAGAGGAAGGGGGTGTTGTGTGGTGTAGGTATAGGTTTAAAGTTATTATCAGTAGAGGGTGTTCTAGTAATTTTTATCGTCTTCTTACTTTAAGTTTTTTGATCAAGTATCGATAGTTTAAAGGTTAACTTTTCACCAGAGGTAGTAATTGTTTTTCAATTAGAAGGGGGACTGTCTGACGTTGCAAGTAGGTTATTGCCTGGGTGAATAGGTAGGAGATGGTTATTTTGGTGTTTGACTTTTATATAAGGTTGACTTTTGCTTTGTCCCTTATCCTTTCCCCTAAAGGCTTGCCTTGCGAGGATAGGGGAGGCATACTAGTAAGGGGGTGTTCTAGTGTGCAGGTTTGTTTATTTGTTCTGTTCTTAGTTTTAAAGGGCAGACTTCCTTGCTTCTACGATTAATCTTGCAGACGAGGGCAAAGATCCCCCCTTCTATTTCTATTTCTATTTCTATTTCTATTTCTATTTCTATTTCTATTTCTATTTCTATTTCTATTTCTATTTCTATTTCTATTTCTATTTCTATTTCTATTTCTATTTCTATTTCTATTTCTATTTCTATTTCTATTTCTATTTCTATTTCTATTTCTATTTCTATTTCTATTTCTATTTCTATTTCTATTTCTATTTCTATTTCTATTTCTATTTCTATTTCTATTTCTATTTCTATTTCTATTTCTATTTCTATTTCTATTTCTATTTCTATTTCTATTTCTATTTCTATTTCTATTTCTATTTCTATTTCTATTTCTATTTCTATTTCTATTTCTATTTCTATTTCTATTTCTATTTTTATTTCTATTTCTATTTTTATTTCTATTTCTATTTCTATTTCTATTTCTATTTCTATTTCTATTTCTATTTCTATTTCTATTTCTATTTCTATTTCTATTTCTATTTCTATTTTTATTTCTGGTTCTGGTTCTGGTTCTGGTTCTGGTTCTGGTTCTGGTTCTGGTTTTTTATTTTCTTTGTCTAAGGGGGTTGTTCGTGATTTTTATTAAGGGTTTATTGTCATTTTTAGTATTTATTTTGATTGGAAAGTTGCTGTAGGGTTTATTTGGTTTTTTCTTATTAATTGGAATTTATGTTAATTGAGATTTTATTTTTGGTTTTGTGTTTTGTGAATTATTAAAAATTGTTAAAATGTTATGGATGATATTAGTTATGTTTTTTAATTTATTATATTTTTATTGTTTGAATTATTATTTTGGATGGTTAGGTATTGTAGGTGGATGTTGTTGTTGGATGTTGTTTAGATTGTTTTTTTTAACATTATATATTATAAAAAAAAGGTGTGAGTGGTACTTATTTGCTGTGTGTTTCATATTCTCTGGATATTTACAGAGATCAGTGACTTTATTGTCATTTTTGTTTCCTTTCTTTTTTACAAAGGAAGTTAATTTAGATAGTGTTGATGTAGAGGTTCCAGAGGTTTCTCAGGTTTCTGAGAGTCCTCAGGAGTTGGAGGTTGTTAGTGGTAAGGATGGTGAAAAAGAGGAAAAGGATGAAGGGTGGTGGTATCCATTTGCTATTTTGTCTATTCCTATTATAATAGCGATCGGGCTTTCGATTTATTATTTTTATTATCCTGTTCCAGTAGTTTTAGAGAGTGCGGTGGAAACTCCGGCACTTGGGGTGGAAACCCAGGCACTTGGAGGAGTTGATGCTTTAGTATCAACAGTGGTTATTGGGGTGGAAACCCAGGCACTGGGAGGAGTTGATGCCTTAGTTATTGGAGTGGAAACTCCGGCACTTGGGGTGGAAACCCAGGCACTGGGAGGAGTTGATGCCTTAGTTATTGGAGTGGAAACTCCGGCACTTGGGGTGGAAACCCAGGCACTGGGAGGAGTTGATGCTTTAGTATCAACAGTGATTAATGCCGGAGTTACTCAGGATAAGGTTTTACCCCCAGGGGATATAAATCTGGGGGGGGTTGTGTTAAAAGAGGACGTAGGTGTTGTGGGGGATGTCCGTTTTCAGGAGGGTGAGTGGAATCCCCCGATTTGTGGGGAAGCATCCACCAGTTGGGATGCTGAAATGAGAGAGGTACAAAGTAGAATTGAGGATATACATGCAGCAATTGCAAGGAATGAGGCTCCTAATTGGTTGGAGGAGCTTGAGGCTGCTTATGCAGAGGTTGAGAGGCTTTTAGAGGAAAAGTATCATTACTAATATTTAAGCGGAGGTTTTGCTTGTAAAATTCTCTTTTTGGTTCTTTTTAAATTTTGACCCTATAAGGGAGAAGTGAGATACCGAGCTCACTTTTCTATTTTAAAACTGTTTTTCATGTTTACCTTTTGGTTTTTGCTTTTCAAGGGGTTTAACAAAATCATTATTGGTTTTTTAAGATTTATTCTGTTCTTGGGGGTTTGGTGGTTTTGTTTATTTTTTATTATCCCTTATCCTTTCCCCTAAAGGCTTGCCTTGCGAGGATAGGGGAGGCATACTAGTAAGGGGGTGTTCTAGTGTGCAGGTTTGTTTATTTGTTCTGTTCTTAGTCTGCAAGGGCAGACTTCCTTGCTTCTGCGATTAATCTTGCAGACGAGGGCAAAGATCCCCCCTTCTATTTCTGGTTCTGGTTTTTTATTTTCTTTGTCTAAGGGGGTTGTTCGTGATTTTTATTAAGGGTTTATTGTCATTTTTAGTATTTATTTTGATTGGAAAGTTGCTGTAGGGTTTATTTGGTTTTTTCTTATTAATTGGAATTTATGTTAATTGAGATTTTATTTTTGGTTTTGTGTTTTGTGAATTATTAAAAATTGTTAAAATGTTATGGATGATATTAGTTATGTTTTTTAATTTATTATATTTTTATTGTTTGAATTATTATTTTGGATGGTTAGGTATTGTAGGTGGATGTTGTTGTTGGATGTTGTTTAGATTGTTTTTTTTAACATTATATATTATAAAAAAAAGGTGTGAGTGGTACTTATTTGCTGTGTGTTTCATATTCTCTGGATATTTACAGAGATCAGTGACTTTATTGTCATTTTTGTTTCCTTTCTTTTTTACAAAGGAAGTTAATTTAGATAGTGTTGATGTAGAGGTTCCAGAGGTTTCTCAGGTTTCTGAGAGTCCTCAGGAGTTGGAGGTTGTTAGTGGTAAGGATGGTGAAAAAGAGGAAAAGGATGAAGGGTGGTGGTATCCATTTGCTATTTTGTCTATTCCTATTATAATAGCGATCGGGCTTTCGATTTATTATTTTTATTATCCTGTTCCAGTAGTTTTAGAGAGTGCGGTGGAAACTCCGGCACTTGGGGTGGAAACCCAGGCACTTGGAGGAGTTGATGCTTTAGTATCAACAGTGGTTATTGGGGTGGAAACCCAGGCACTGGGAGGAGTTGATGCCTTAGTTATTGGAGTGGAAACTCCGGCACTTGGGGTGGAAACCCAGGCACTGGGAGGAGTTGATGCCTTAGTTATTGGAGTGGAAACTCCGGCACTTGGGGTGGAAACCCAGGCACTGGGAGGAGTTGATGCTTTAGTATCAACAGTGATTAATGCCGGAGTTACTCAGGATAAGGTTTTACCCCCAGGGGATATAAATCTGGGGGGGGTTGTGTTAAAAGAGGACGTAGGTGTTGTGGGGGATGTCCGTTTTCAGGAGGGTGAGTGGAATCCCCCGATTTGTGGGGAAGCATCCACCAGTTGGGATGCTGAAATGAGAGAGGTACAAAGTAGAATTGAGGATATACATGCAGCAATTGCAAGGAATGAGGCTCCTAATTGGTTGGAGGAGCTTGAGGCTGCTTATGCAGAGGTTGAGAGGCTTTTAGAGGAAAAGTATCATTACTAATATTTAAGCGGAGGTTTTGCTTGTAAAATTCTCTTTTTGGTTCTTTTTAAATTTTGACCCTATAAGGGAGAAGTGAGATACCGAGCTCACTTTTCTATTTTAAAACTGTTTTTCATGTTTACCTTTTGGTTTTTGCTTTTCAAGGGGTTTAACAAAATCATTATTGGTTTTTTAAGATTTATTCTGTTCTTGGGGGTTTGGTGGTTTTGTTTATTTTTTATTATCCCTTATCCTTTCCCCTAAAGGCTTGCCTTGCGAGGATAGGGGAGGCATACTAGTAAGGGGGTGTTCTAGTGTGCAGGTTTGTTTATTTGTTCTGTTCTTAGTCTGCAAGGGCAGACTTCCTTGCTTCTGCGATTAATCTTGCAGACGAGGGCAAAGATCCCCCCTTCTATTTCTGGTTCTGGTTTTTTATTTTCTTTGTCTAAGGGGGTTGTTCGTGATTTTTATTAAGGGTTTATTGTCCTTTTTAGTATTTATTTTGATTGGAAAGTTGTTGTAGGGTTTATTTGGTTTTTTCTTATTAATTGGAATTTATGTTAATTGAGATTTTATTTTTGGTTTTGTGTTTTGTGAATTATTAAAAATTGTTAAAATGTTATGGATGATATTAGTTATGTTTTTTAATTTATTATATTTTTATTGTTTGAATTATTATTTTGGATGGTTAGGTATTGTAGGTGGATGTTGTTGTTGGATGTTGTTTAGATTGTTTTTTTTAACATTATATATTATAAAAAAAAGGTGTGAGTGGTACTTATTTGCTGTGTGTTTCATATTCTCTGGATATTTACAGAGATCAGTGACTTTATTGTCATTTTTGTTTCCTTTCTTTTTTACAAAGGAAGTTAATTTAGATAGTGTTGATGTAGGGGTTCCAGAGGTTTCTCAGGTTTCTGAGAGTCCTCAGGAGTTGGAGGTTGTTAGTGGTAAGGATGGTGAAAAAGAGGAAAAGGATGAAGGGTGGTGGTATCCATTTGCTATTTTGTCTATTCCTATTATAATAGCGATCGGGCTTTCGATTTATTATTTTTATTATCCTGTTCCAGTAGTTTTAGAGAGTGCGGTGGAAACTCCGGCACTTGGGGTGGAAACCCAGGCACTGGGAGGAGTTGATGTTTTAGCATCAGTAATAGCTACTGAGGAGGTTAAGCTGGTAGTAGAACCTTCTAATTTGGTTTCTGAAGTTTCAGATAAAGTGAATAAAGTGTCTTTTTTAGGGGGGGAAGTTATAGTTTCTATAGGGGATGCGGTTAGAGAAGAGGTTGCTGTCGTGGGTTCTCAGGAGGTTGTTGTTGGGGCTGTGGGGTCTCAAGAGGCTATGGCGGCTGGATTGGAAGGTGTTCCGTTAGAGGAGTTTAATATTGTTTTCAAGGATTTTGTAGAGATTGTGGCAGATGATATGGGAATAAAGGAGACACAGGTTTATAGTTCTTTTAAAGGGACTAAGTGGGAAGGAGAGATGAAGGATATTGAGAAGAGGCTTTTGGAGGTGTCTATAAAAATTTCAAATAGAGAATCCCCAAGTCTTTGGGTAAAGGAGTTTGAAGAGATCCAAGGAGAGGTTTGTAGGATTTTAGCAGGAAGGTATTTTGAGGAGGTTCTTCGGAGAAGGTTGTCATTATAGTTTAGGAGGGTGTTGGTTTTAGGTTGTATTTTGAGGTTAGGGATTGGTAAAGTTATATTTAGGAGATGGTGTTATATATTATTATTTTGCTTATTGCAATTCAGGGAATTTTGTTGGGTGAAGAATACAGGTATATGGGTTGTTTCATAGGAGGGGTTTATTTGTTATTTTTGTTTATTTATTTTAGGGAGGTTTCGTTTTGGAATTGGAATTTTTGCTTAGTTGGTTACAGTAAAAATATTTGTTTTGGTTGTAATGATGTAGTAAAGGCATTTTTATTTAGTATTAAGGGTGATGAGGAGGAGAGATTCTTAAGGCTTTATAGATTGTTTGAGGGGTATTACGTGTCGGAAGAAAGGAGGATTAATGGGGAAGTAGATGAGTGGGGAGGAAGAGAGGTTTTAGTAGGATTTCATTTGAAGGTTATGTCGTTTTTTATAATTTATTTTCATAGAATTGACAATATTATTAGTGGGTTGAAGACTTGGAGGTGTTTTTTCACTAAACGTGAAAGGGGTATATATTTGTTGGCGCCTGGTAGGGAATGTTGTAGTGTTGAGTTGCTTGAGCTTGTTAGAATCAGGAGGAATGATAGAGGTAAGCGAAGGGTGTCAAGGAGGCTAACTTTTTGTTTAAAGTTGTTTTATTGTTTTTTAAAGAAGGAGAAGGCGTGGCTAATTAATAATGCTGATGATAAGGGTTTGATATTAGGATATCGTTGTTATGTGAGGGAGATTTTTTTCGATTTATTTATTTATATTATTAATGGGGGAGACGATGGGTTTGAGTTGTTGTTTATTGACTTTTTAAGGATTGAGATTGATTGGTATACTTCTCTTTCTGGAGAAGAGCGATGGAAATATTTGCCTCTGAGAATGGTGCTTTTTGCGTTTTATTATTTTTTAATAGGCGAGTTGTCTGATAGAATCAGAATTGATGTGCTAAGGTCTGTTTTATCTCTTTGGAAGAGATGGGCGTTGGAGTCTTAATAGTTTAGGTATTTTATGTGGGGGTTTTGGTTTATTGTTGGGTTTAAGGTTTTAGGTTTCATGTTTTTTAGTTTGTTTATATTATTTTTTTTGCTTGTTTTGTTCATATGTGTTGTTTATTTTATTAGAGGAATGGAGGTGTTTTGTGGTGTAGGTAGAGGTTTAAAGTTATTATTAGTAGAGAGGGTGTCTGAGTATGGTTTAGAAAAGGAGTTTTTTGTAGTTTTTATATATATGGTGGTTAGTTTTTTTTTCTCTTTTGGGTTTATGAAGTGGTTGGTTATTTTTTTTATTTTGTTAAAAATGGTTTTAAGTAAGAAGAGGGGTTTGTATTTTGGTTTTTTTGTGTATTTTTTGTTGACTTTTGTTGTGGTAGGTTGTAAGAGTTTTGAAGTGCCTGTTTTTATTGATGATGAGGAGTTGGAAATTTTTAGAAGTTATAAGTGGGCTTATAACGGGGTATTTGGAATGAAAGGGGAGGGACTTGATGAAGGGTGTGAAGAGGAGTGTGAGGAGGAGTGTGAGGAGGATATATATAAGGAGTTTATATTTAAATCTGATGAATTAAGCATAAGCGAGGTTTATGATTGTGTAATGCTCCCTGGTATTTTTGTAGGGTGTTGTTTGTGTGAATTATACAAGATTTGTATATTTTTATATGAACTTTTTAATTAGATTTTATTGTCTAGTTGGTTTTGGGTTGTTTTATGTTAAAATTATGAAGAGATGTTGTTATGGATGATATTAGTTATATTTTTTAATTTGTTATATTTTTATTGTTTGAATTATTATTTTGGATGGTTAGGTATTGTAGGTGGATGTTGTTGTTGGATGTTGTTTAGATTGTTTTTTATATATTAAAAAAAAAGGTGTAGGTCGTACTTATTTGCTGTGTGTTTCATATTCTCTGGATATTTACAGAGATCAGTGACTTTATTGTCATTTTTGTTTCCTTTATTTTTTATAAAGGAAGTTAATTTAGATAGTGTTGATGTAGGGGTTTCAGAGGTTTCTCAGGTTTCTGAGAGTCCTCAGGAGTTGGAGGTTGTTAGTGGTAAGGATGGTGAAAAAGAGGAAAAGGATGAAGGGTGGTATCCATTTGCTATTTTGTCTATTCCTATTATAATAGCGATCGGGCTTTCGATTTATTATTTTTATTATCCTGTTCCAGTAGTTTTGGAAAGTGCGGTGGAAACTCCGGCACTTGGAGGAGTTGATGCTTTAGTATCAACAGTGGTTAATGCCGGAGTTACTCAGGATAAGGTTTTACCCCCAGGGGGTATAAATCTGGGGGGGTTGTGTTAAAAGAGGATGTAGGTGTTGTGGGGGATGTCCGTTTTCAGGAGGGTGAGTGGAATACCACGATCTGTGGGGAAGTACCCACCAGTTGGGATGCTGAAATGAGAGAGGTACAAAGTAGAATTGAGGATATACATGCAGCAATTGCAAGGAATGAGGCTCCTAATTGGTTGGAGGAGCTTGAGGCTGCTTATGCAGAGGTTGAGAGGCTTTTAGAGGAAAAGTATCATTACTAATATTTAAGCGGAGGTTTTTGCTTGTAAAATTCTCTTTTTGGTTATTTTTAAATTGACCATATAAGAGAGAAGGGGTGATACTGAGCTCCTTTTAATTTAAAATTCTTTGAGTTTGATGTTGATTTGGTTTTTGCTTTTCAAGGGGTTTAATCATTATTGGTTTTTTAAGATTTATTCTGTTCTTGGGGGTTTGGTGGTTTTGTTTATTTTTTATTATCCCTTATCCTTTCCCCTAAAGGCTTGCCTTGCGAGGATAGGGGAGGCATACTAGTAAGGGGGTGTTCTAGTGTGCGGTTTGTTTATTTATGCTCTTGTGGTTTGGTTTTAGTTGTCTTTGTTTTATTTAGGTTTTATTTAAAGTCCACTTTGTGGAGTTTTTCTGAAGTCTTAGGAATTGCAGACGAGGGCAAAGATCCCCCCCCCCCTTCTTCTATTTCTGGTTCTGTCTGGTTTTATTCTTTGTTTTAATGGGGTTGTTTGTGATTTTTATTAAGGGTTTATTGTCCTTTTTAGTATTTATTTTGATTGGAAAGTTGTTGTAGGGTTTATTTGGTTTTTTCTTATTAATTGGAATTTATGTTAATTGAGATTTTATTTTTGGTTTTGTGTTTTGTGAATTATTAAAAATTGTTAAAATGTTATGGATGATATTAGTTATGTTTTTTAATTTATTATATTTTTATTGTTTGAATTATTATTTTGGATGGTTAGGTATTGTAGGTGGATGTTGTTGTTGGATGTTGTTTAGATTGTTTTTTTTAACATTATATATTATAAAAAAAAGGTGTGAGTGGTACTTATTTGCTGTGTGTTTCATATTCTCTGGATATTTACAGAGATCAGTGACTTTATTGTCATTTTTGTTTCCTTTATTTTTTATAAAGGAAGTTAATTTAGATAGTGTTGATGTAGGGGTTTCAGAGTCTGAATTGGGGGATGATAAGGAGTGGTGGTTTGTGTTTGTAGGGGTGTTTGTTTCTGTTTTGGTGTTTGTAGGATTTATATATAGTTTTTTTTATGGACCTTCCCCAGTTTTGGAAAGTGAGGTACCTGTCTTAGTAGACAGTGTTGATGTTTCTGTTCCTGTGTTATTGGAGGGGTCTGTAGGGGTAGCTGCTTTGGAGTCTGATGGTGCTTCTGCTTTGTTAGCATTGGAGGGTCCTGTGGAGGAGATGTCTATTTTAGGAGGGAAGGATGTTTTAGAGGGTAGAGTGGTTGAAGATGGTGGTAGTGTGTTAGAGGGGGTTGCTTTATTGGAAGGTGTAGAGGTTTCTACGAAAGATACGGTAGATGTTGTTTTAGAGGGAATAGTAGGTGAGGTGACTGTTGGAAATGTAATTAAGGGTCAGTTATATAAAAAGTTGCATGATTTAGAAGGGGCAAGTATTGAGAATGTAATTAAGAAAGATGATATTTTTGTAAGTGTACCTGTTTTAGAAGAGGGGAGTTATGGTATTTATAAAGATTCTAAAGTTTCTTTGCCAGGGTTATTTTTGAAGAATGAGAAGCGTTCAGCTATATTTGGGCCTTCATTGAAGAGTTATTTAGGGATAAGGCAAAGGGAGCAAAGAGATTGGGTGTGTATTTTTACAGATACAGGTTTGTCTGCTTCTGATTGTGTTTTTGATAATTTGGTTTTTGATAATTGGGTGCATGTTGGTGGTCGTCCTGTTAAGGTTAATAGTATAAAGGGGTGTAATCTAAAAACTGTAGTAACAACGGAGAAGGGAGGAAGACCAAAGAGGAAGGATTATTGGTTTTATGGTTAGGGTTAAACTTAAGGTTGTAATAGGTTGTGGTAAAATTAGGGCTGTTTATTGTGTAGTCTTTGTTTGGTTGTTTTATGTTTTGACTATGAGGAGGAGCTTTTATTCTATTTAAAGGCCAAAGTTTGATAAGGTTTTGGTTATTAATTTTTTTAATAATCTTTATTAATTTCTTGTTTATTATTCTTTTTATGTTCATTTATTAGTTCTTTTATAGGTTTGACAAAGCCATTATTGGTTTTTTAAGATTTATTCTGTTCTTGGGGGTTTGGGGTTTTCTGTTTATTTTTTTATTACCTTATCCTTTCCCCTAAAGGCTTGCCTTGCGAGGATAAGGGAGGCATACTAGTAAGGGGGTGTTCTAGTGTGCAGGTTTGTTTATTTATGTTTGTTTTGTGGTTTGGTTTTAGTTGTCTTTGTTTTATTTAGGTTTTATTTAAAGTCCACTTTGTGGAGTTTTTCTGAATTCTTAGGAATTGCAGACGAGGGCAAAGATCCCCCCCCCCTTCTTCTATTTCTGGTTTTGTCTGGTTTTATTCCTTGTTTTAATGGGGTTGTTTGTGATTTTTATTAAAGGTTTATTGTCATTTTTAGTATTTAACATAGATCTTTGATTAGATCTTTGATTAGATCTTTGATTAGATCTTTGATTAGATCTTTGATTAGATCTTTGATTAGATCTTTGATTAGATCTTTGATTAGATCTTTGATTAGATCTTTGATTAGATCTTTGATTAGATCTTTGATTAGATCTTTGATTAGATCTTTGATTAGATCTTTGATTAGATCTTTGATTAGATCTTTGATTAGATCTTTGATTAGATCTTTGATTAGATCTTTGATTAGATCTTTGATTAGATCTTTGATTAGATCTTTGATTAGATCTTTGATTAGATCTTTGATTAGATCTTTGATTAGATCTTTGATTAGATCTTTGATTAGATCTTTGATTAGATCTTTGATTAGATCTTTGATTAGATCTTTGATTAGATCTTTGATTAGATCTTTGATTAGATCTTTGATTAGATCTTTGATTAGATCTTTGATTAGATCTTTGATTAGATCTTTGATTAGATCTTTGATTAGATCTTTGATTAGATCTTTGATTAGATCTTTGATTAGATCTTTGATTAGATCTTTGATTAGATCTTTGATTAGATCTTTGATTAGATCTTTGATTAGATCTTTGATTAGATCTTTGATTAGATCTTTGATTAGATCTTTGATTAGATCTTTGATTAGATCTTTGATTAGATCTTTGATTAGATCTTTGATTAGATCTTTGATTAGATCTTTGATTAGATCTTTGATTGGATCTTTGATTAGATCTTTGATTGGATCTTTGATTGGATCTTTGATTGGATCTTTGATTGGATCTTTGATTGGATCTTTGATTGGATCTTTGATTGGATCTTTGATTGGATCTTTGATTGGATCTTTGATTGGATCTTTGATTGGATCTTTGATTGGATCTTTGATTGGATCTTTGATTGGATCTTTGATTGGATCTTTGATTGGATCTTTGATTGGATCTTTGATTGGATCTTTGATTGGATCTTTGATTGGATCTTTGATTGGATCTTTGATTGGATCTTTGATTGGATTTTTGATTGGATCTTTGATTGGATCTTTGATTGGATCTTTGATTGGATCTTTGATTGGATCTTTGATTGGATCTTTGATTGGATCTTTGATTGGATCTTTGATTGGATCTTTGATTGGATCTTTGATTGGATCTTTGATTGGATCTTTGATTGGATCTTTGATTGGATCTTTGATTGGATCTTTGATTGGATCTTTGATTGGATCTTTGATTGGATCTTTGATTGGATCTTTGATTGGATCTTTGATTGGATCTTTGATTGGATCTTTGATTGGATCTTTGATTGGATCTTTGATTGGATCTTTGATTGGATCTTTGATTGGATCTTTGATTGGATCTTTGATTGGATCTTTGATTGGATCTTTGATTGGATCTTTGATTGGATCTTTGATTGGATCTTTGATTGGATCTTTGATTGGATCTTTGATTGGATCTTTGATTGGATCTTTGATTGGATCTTTGATTGGATCTTTGATTGGATCTTTGATTGGATCTTTGATTGGATCTTTGATTGGATCTTTGATTGGATCTTTGATTGGATCTTTGATTGGATCTTTGATTGGATCTTTGATTGGATCTTTGATTGGATCTTTGATTGGATCTTTGATTGGATCTTTGATTGGATCTTTGATTAGATCGATTTCTTGTTTATTTTGCTTGTAGCAATCCGCTAATTGCAGACGAGGGCAAAGATCCCCTTCTATCTTTTAAGGTGGGGTAATTTGTTTTAATGTTGAATTTATTTATATATTATAATTTTAT